GGGGCCACCACGCCCCAAGAACGGTTCCGTAGACGGTTCAAGTTCTCTGTCGACCTTCCTCCCACAGTCAACAAACCAAACTACTCTGCTTTGCGTGGGGTTGCTGAAGCATGATCGAGCCCCCCCGTCGGATTCCGGTAACCATCTACCAGTGCTGCCCCAGGTACCGGGCAAATCTGCAATGATATTGCATTGGTACCTGCGAGGGTTGCGGATCCAGGCATCGCAGCCGAAGACAGCACCCTCATAACTCTAGCTGCTAGCGCTACGGATCGTGGGCAAGAGCGCTGTGGCGCGTTGTCTCACATTCAGAGAGGTCTTCTTGCATCATAGTCAAGTAACAAGGATTGCCCCCCCGCCGGAAACGGGGGGTGTGGTTTGCTAACCACCCAGCAGTAGGGTGCCGCAGGCTACGTACGGTACTGAGAGCAAACGAAGTAGCGACAAATTTCATTGAAATTGGATACGTGGGTCGAGACTCTTTCGTTTGCAACAGAGGGTTGTTTGTATCAACTCCCAACGCAACCAAGCCCGAATCGCTTTGCCACGTAGGGACTACTGGGGCGAAATAGCCTTGATTTGATGAGCAAGCACTCATTCTTTATGCCGGGCATCAATCACGGTTGAACCAAAGGATTGTGGGACAGGATGAATGACCGTAGTGAGGCAAACAGCAGGCAAATAGAGAGTGGTAGTGGCGAATAACTGAACTGCTCGTTTCATTGGTCAAGCGTGGATTGGTATCCCATACATCGAGGCGAGGAAGTACTAGTTAGTACCTGGATGAGGATCGTCCACCCACCTAGACGGGCGGGAAAGCGTATTCAGTAAATCAAGGTTGAGTTGATCGGATGACTCGGGATGGACTAGTAGGGCGAGGCCGCGAGAGATCAACCCCCTGTTTGTTTTCGCCGAGAGAGAAATGAGCAATTTGTTTCCGATATTCACGTCACGCCGAAGTCGCGCGAGGGGCGCTTGTGCAAAGGCCGATCCGATTTATCGTAACCGATTGGTTAACACGTTGGTCCGTCATGTCCCTAGGAACGGCAAGAAATCACTGGCCCACGGAATCCCCCACAGTGCCGTCAGAAAAATAGGGCAGGGGACGAGGAACAATCCATTCTCCGTTCCGCGTCAAGCAATACGTAGAGTGACTCCCGATGTGACGGTGAAAGCGCGACGCCTGAGTGGGTCTACCTACCAGGTGCCCACCGAGATGGGATCCGCACGAGGAAAAGCACTTGCCATCCGCCGGTCATCGTGGGCGCCCCGGAAACGCCCTGGACGGGACACGGCTCCTAAACCAGGTCTTGAATTGATGGATGCCGCAAGGGATGGTGGGAACGCCACACGCAGGAAGGAGGATACCCGTAGGATCGCAGAGGCCAATAGAGCGTTCGCGAATTACCGCCTGTATCAGTGAATCAGCAACAAGTATTAACTCATTCGGTACGTGACAGAATCGGTTATATCGATCAGCGGGGCAGCCATGAGAAAGCACGAGAATGCCTTCGATCCTCGTTATGAGGAGTCATTCGGCCCTCCGCGGGTCGTCACATCCCAGGGCTAGCGCTGGGGTGACCTCATTACTCTCTCGCCGGGGCCGTGTCATATGACCCTCCAAGTACTTACCTATTATTTCTTGCTGCCCCACCCATGCGTGTATATACAGATCTTGAGAGAATGTGAATATGTATATAGATACACACGTGTTGGAGGCAGCAAAGCAATTCCTGATCCCTGTTGTCCCAACTCCCTCTCGTCACAACTCTCGTGCGTGGTCGATCCCAGTCACCTATGAGGGGTGCTATGAGTCTCGCCATTGCACCGAAGTTGCTCAAAGACGAAATATGAATGATCGATTCGAGTTCCTCGGCGGCACATCGTACACGGGAGCACATGTCTAATCTCTTAAATCATATCTGAAAGAGACTACGGAACCAGGATCCGGTTCGCGCTTCCCGTACGGAAGTACTATCTCACCAGAATGTATCTCAATTCTTGGTTCGATCATTCTCTTAGCGATAGACCTCATCTCTGAAGAGGACACATATTGGTCATACCCCATCTCCTTGACGGGTCCGGTCACAGGCATCACGGTACTATTCTCCCAATGGAGGGGAGAACCTACTATTAGCCCTTCGGTCCTCAGACAAACACCCGTGATGACATATTTCAATCCCCTATTTGACTATGTTTAATACTACGTGCCCCATTACCCACAGAACATTTTCAATGTACGGAAATGGCCGTAACGGAATCCCTGTTTTTTGCCCTAGCAGCTACTTTAGGGGGGATGCTCCCGCGCAGTGCCAGTGATTTAGTCACTATCTTCGTAGCTCTGGAATGTTCGAGTCCATGTTCCCACCCCTCGTCCGGATGCACAAGTAGGGATGTCAGACCCGGTGAAGCAACCATGAAATACTTACCCATGGGTGGAACAAGTTCTTCCATCTTGGTTCATGGTTTTCCCTGGCTATACGGTTCACCAGGGGAAGTTCAGCTTTGGGGGGTGTTGAATGGTCTCGTAGAAAGCAACATGCAGAACTCTGAAGGGACCTCGATCGCGCTTGTATGCATAACGGTGGGAATCGCATTCAAACCCTCCTCAGTCCCCTTTCACCAGCGGACCCCCGACGTCTATGAAGGAGCGCGATTCGTTCAATCTAGTAATTGTTCAGCTTGTTGTGGCGCATCCGCGAGAGCGACCGGTCTCCTTGTGCGTGGCATTGAGTATGAAGCCGAAGATTATTGGGCATGCGGTGTTGGGAGACTGCTATCCCCGCTCGGATTGAGGCGGAACCTCTGCCAGGTTCGTTGCAGCACCGCAAGGGTCATGCAATGAGGGTGGAGTGAAGGGTTCTGAACCTACGTCATCGCTGAAGAAAGGATTATCGCAAATCATAACGGGTAGTGGTACAAATAATCGGAGTAACGACGTATGACGAAAGGACGACTCGTTTAGGTGCGGATGCTACGACGTGGTTGGTTCTTCACCTCCCAATAACAGCGTGGTACTACAGGAGCATACGCCAACAAAGAGATCGCCCCGAAACAGTCCCACCCCATGGCCATTGATAACGAATAAAAATCATAGGGGGGTTTGTGGCAGAACCGAATATCGTGTCTGACGATCCGGCTTTCCGGGGAAGGAATTGGACGGATCGGTACTCCGCCGCTCTACGGACCACTAATGAGGAATTCCCCGGAAAGCCGGAGATTACTCATTCCCGCGAGTTCGGAATCGTACGGAATCCAGCGCATACGCGGGGAGGGTGATAAAGCTAGCAAAGCTCTGTATGACGATACAAGACGATATACCAGCCTAGCCCCGCCAAGGAGCCGTGTGAGATCAAAGTCTCGTGCACGGTCCTGAATGAGAGGAGAGAGCGACTCATACCCTATTTCCGATTCTAACCCCCCTACCCCAGTCGTTGCTTTCCCTCCTGTAACCTCGAAAGTAGCTGCTTCGGCCCTGGCCACCAGAACCTTCAACCCCCTTGGCCCCTTCTCGGACGAATGGCATTTGCTTCCGGAGATACTGGCTATTCTGAGTACGATCCTGGGTAATTTCATCGCGATTGCTCAGACAAGCATGAAGCGTATGCTCGCGTACTCCTCGAGAAGCCAAATCGGTTATATCATGATCGGTCTCATTGCTGGGAACCCGAGTGGATACGCGAGCATGTCAACTTACACGTTATTCCACACATTCGTGAATTTGGGAGCCCTTGCCAGCGCTATTTGGTTCACGGACGGGGACAGATAGCATCCGGGATTGTGCCGGGTCGTACGGGCAAGATCCTCCGCTAGCTCTTCGTCTCACCCTACGCCTGTCACCTCCGGGAGGTTTCCCTCCGCTATCAGGTCCTTTCGGAAAACCCTACTCATCCCGGTGCGGGCGGCAGGCGGGTCCATACCCATTACGATCGGACCCGTCGCGAGTGTTATTTCTATACACCGCCACTCGCGGTGTAAAGATAATAAAGCTGTTGATGGGCATAGCGGGTCTCTTCTGGATACTCCCCGCGCGGGAGATGGATGAGAGAATCCCTTCCTTCTCTTATCCGCCGGAAAGCTTGATCGAACTCAGTACGATGCCACGTGTAATTGCGTCCACTACTTCGGGACCCACCATGAATCCCATTACCACAACTGCCCGGGACAATATATCTAATCAGATGCGATTTGCCTATTTTCAGAAACGAGAACGAGTGGTTAATGAACGACGTTGCTCCGAACGTGGCGGAGCTTGGTCACACCGCGCATTCTCATTTGCATTTACGGGTCCCTGGGTAATAAGTAAGCGTCGAATCAATCATTGGTTAGTTCTGAACCTCTATTCGATCAATGACGACTGACTCGGGCTTCACAACAGATCGCGTTGGGAGGTATTAAATACATTTGAGAACTAACTGTGGTGGGAAGTGTCACGAGGCCGAAACGACGGGATTAGCACCAGCCTCGTCCCTTCCATCCCTCTGCGGCCTACACAGCTGATACAAATCACAAAGAGGGCTTTCCAGACGATTGCGTTGTGACCACCCAGCGTATGCCCGTGCTTTTTTTGATCACAAGCACGGGCTGCCTCAGGAATCAGCCTCGCCCGAGCAGACCGGCAGAGATTGGCAGAACCTTCTTGTGGACGTAGAAGCATCCATTATTCGTACCATCATAAACGGTGCGTAGGTAGCAATTAGGATGTGGTGGACCGACGACCAATGTTAGTTATTGCTTTATCACCCAGTGGAATAAGAATGGCAGACACGCCGATAGATACTAAGTCAGGGTATCATGCTCATCAACGTGAAAATCCTCCGGGGGCGGGCTACTTACTATTCTACGCCGGATCGGTGGTACTGGAACGTGAGATGGTTTGGTTGGAATAACAATGATGGCTTGTTGGGACATATCCGCGATCAATCCACTGGTGAAAGCTGCAGCATTGATTGGGCGAAGAACATTACGCGTGCAGCAATAATGTGTTCGCCCAAAGCAGCGTAGCGTGGGCTGAAGCCGTGGCCCGCGTTGAATGGGCGTGTAATGTCATAAGATAATAAAGATATATTTGTGTCTCGATGCTTTTTTCGGTGTATCATTCGGCAATAATACGAAATCACGGATCCGTGTGCAGCGGAATAGATTGAATGATCATCCCGTGCTAAACTCTCTCCAGGGTATTTCAGAATGGACTTGGAGACACAGATCTTTATGACATCCGATCGGATACCGTGAAGGAACTGAATCAATCCTGTTCCTTGTGAGGTGAAGCCTTGGGGGTATCTTCCGGACCAGTTATTCCGAGATCACCGTGATAGAGCAAGATCCCCCGTTTCTGGTTGGGAGAAAGAATAAGGTTATGGGAGAGGTAAATATCCCAGCACTTATTGCCACTGCACCGCTCATTCCAATCCCTACCGCTTCTCCGATCATTCCCCACGTGAAAACAGCCGGCCGAATTGCTTAGATGGACTCTGATCCGATATTGTTGATCTGCGCTGGTCGTAGGAACCGATATGAAGACAACCAACTCCAGCGGAACCGCGTGTTACTGCAAGTATTGATTTGCCGAATCTGGCCCATCATCCCCGATATTTCTCTCAGTAGAGACGGAGGATCAAGTCCCGAAGACCGAAGGGAGGTGTATGTCATATTTAGATACTCGCCCGATCTCTAGGGGATATGACTCGCCCCAGAAGAGCGATCGGTCCCCAGCCACGGGGGAAGAAATAGGTGGACAGAAGCATATATCGAGTTGTTAGCGCGAGTCGCCCCAATAGGGAGGAATAGGGGGGGAACCAACCGCCAACGCGGGTCTCTCCGTCCAGGCGGTTAGCTCGGTGGTAATCCGTTTATAATCGACATATTTGGGGTATTTATTTCTCATTCACCCTACCCCTCCTCTACCTGTCACTCGCGATAGATATCGGAGATTACGTTACGCTTACCCTTAAGCCGCTCGTCCACACGGTGGTTATTTCTCTCGTTCCTCTCTCCGTCCCCGGATCCCCACCGAACGATCCTGGCCGTAATCCCGGGCGGAAGGGATGAAATGATTGGAGATTATTGATGATTGGACAAGGGAAGAGCCGAGGGCCCTTTCCGCGGGGGGGGTATGCGCACCTCCAGTGGGTTCGAATCCCTTGGTGCAAATCCTCGATTGTGGTGGCGCGACGCAGCGGTCAGCTTCATCGTCACTAGGAGGTATCTCCCGGTATCATAGTCATAAGCACCCTACGGTTCCCAGTCTCATCCAGACCCGGCAAGCCCAGTTGTGACAATTATGCATGGGTCAAAGTGATTCGGGGTAGGGCACAGCATTCGCATTGTCTGTCCCTACTTCACTAAGATTGAGCCCCAGCTTTTTCATTCAAAAGGCCAACTAATAACTCATCTGGGCGGGCACTGGCCCTCCGTGTATCGCAATAGCTCATCATGTGGTCTGATCGACGATACAAATCTGTAGTACACGGTTCGGGACCCCGTTTATGAGCCTTTTAGAAGAACACTCGGGCTCATGGACTTCTTCCTTCCTTCCTTCCCGTCTGAGCGATGATATTGGTGTCACCTCCACTCCAAGTCATCTCACCGGACGGTCGCATCCATCGCAAAACACGTTCATTGGAAGCGCTTCTTTTCGGAAACACGCAACGGCCCGCAGCAAAGAAAGATCTGGGTCCGCTACCACGGCTACCGTCGTACCAGCTATGGATCCTCATCTAGATAAGACGGATCATACTGCTATGCGGCGATCCGATCAAAAAACCCCGACAAGAGAATCAATCTCTTTTTCGAGATTCCGAATCCCAACAAAGAAATATCGATCGGCGGGGTGCTGGTGCCTGGGAGAGTCAGAAAAGGAAGAACGGCAGGTACTTACTATTCCTCTTTGGTACGGACCATTACTCCATACCGATTTATTGCCGAAGATGAGGGAGGGATTTGGAAACGAGTTTGGAAGTTACTGCGCAGCTTACTGTTTCAGCTCCGGTCGTTGCGTCGGGTCTACCGGTGATTGCTTTGCGGCCCGAAGGGGCAACTCGTGATTCGGGCACGTCGTACTACTCTGAGCATGTTTCCATGCTCACATGAATAATAACTTCGCGCTTGCCAACAACTAGGGTCGAAACAATCTTGGCATTGAAAACAGTTCGATATCTTTTTTGTTCTAGGGAAGTCGTCTCGGCAGGATGCTCGTACTTTTATTGTCGTTACCGAATAATGACTCGGTGGTTCCACCGATGACGAACCGGAAACAGCTATTACGTTGTTCTCGAATCACAGCTGCGGGTCACCCTGGGTGTGGTTCGGTGGGGGTGTGGCTTAGCTCGTTTCTACGAAACAATCTATCCAGCAACTCATGAATTGGAAAGTGTTTCGCGGGGGATAAAACTCCACTCCGTATCCCTTCGGCTCACTCTTCTTCTGCCACGAGGCGAAGATGCTGTATGTAACTGCTTTCACTGGGTCCCGGACCAGTCGTAGATCCCGGATAGATAATGAATGGGTCAGGGGGAGCAGGATTCTTGAGGAGCTATCATAGCTCCGAGACGAACGAATCTAGATTTGTTGGTTGAAGGACCGACCCATGGAGTGTTACTGGTACTCTTTCTTCCAATTGCACGTCATTGACTCAATTTGAGTAAAATTGAGTAAACAAACTTTTGTATTTGAAAAAACACGACACTCATTTGGAGTAGCTGCCCTCTGGCAGGTTGAACGGAAACGCTGCCGGAGAATAATACGTCCCTCGGTGGGACCCACCCGTCCAAGAAACAGAACCGACGGAAAGGTAACTTACTAAGTTAGTCTAACTTAGTAAGCAGAAATCGGTGGTTGACAACTATTCAACAAACCGAGGTTCCCGCCGTTTCTTTCATCAGATCCATCATGCGGATCATCGATCCTATTCAACGAGTCCCGGAAGAGAGAAGAAAATACCAAAAACGGTTTCTTCTCTCTTCCTTCTTCGAACCGAAAACGTACATACGTGGATCTCGTGGTAGCGAAGGTATTGCTTCCCTTCTCCAATAATCGCTATCGAACCTGTCAAATTATTGTCAATACTACTCAATATTGATCATTATTTGCCGTTGCCGCGGAACACCCATGCGTTGCCGCATCCCCCAAAGGAGAAACCGAATGGGGGCCCCAGCGCTCTTCGGTCCTTTAGCACTACTAATAGGTTCGTTCACCAGGGGGGGTACTCGACACCCCTGTCATTCCGAAGGTGGCTGATACAAGAAGTTCGATTATTCCAAGTACCCGAACCACGTGTGTATGCCGTATATTTCTCTCCGATGACTTGAGCATCGGTTCGATACGCTTGGGCCGTTGGAAGCAGCTAAAGCAACCCCGTATAGATTCATTCGTCGTGTTTCGCGCATCACCATCGCATATTCCCAACCATCCATATTATTCTAATGAAATCTGATGATCCGATCCCTATATTCATTAGATTGATCCGGGATCTCGGATCTGTTTTTTGAGTGAGAAAGATTCAGTATGCTCCTTAATAGCCTCTTTCAGGATGGTTTCTGCTCGTTCCGTGAACGTATTGGTAGGGCGTGCGATCTCTGCGAGCTCGGGTTTATTAGTGACCAAATACTCACGCGACTGGGCTGGGGATCCTTGGACTTGTCCGATCTCTGATACGTCCGAGAATCCGCTGGCCCCGGCATGAGTAGTAGCCACTTGTTCCTCCACCGGCAAAGGCGCTGGTTGGGATTGCTTAAGCAACTCACGCGATCTTTGACCCCTCGCCGATTGATTACGAGTAGCTTTATCGGGATCAGAAGCGAATTGTGCAGAAGCTTCTGGTTCCGCGAATTGAGCTAGTTCCGATTTCGATTTCCCAGCCACCTGTTTCGTAGCTTTAATCTGAGCCGCGGGTCCCACCCTAGATGCGGAAATACCCACATTGGTCGCTGGTCGAACTCCAGCATTGGATAAATCTGCCGACAAAAATATTTGTCCGTCAGTGATGGAAGTGACGTTGGTGGGGATATAAGCCGAAACATCTCCGGCTTGGGTCTCGACTGTAGGCGAGGCAGTCGTACTTCCTTCACCGGGTTGAGAACTTAATTTAGCTGCTCGTTCCGGAGGACGGGGATGCAAATGGGGAACATCTCCAGGATGGGCCTCTCGACCCGGCGGCCTTCTCGGTAGAAGAGACATCTGTCGATAAGCCTGTGCTTGTTTGGAAGGATCATCGTAGATTATTAAAGTATGTCGTTTACGATACATGAAGTATTCTGCCAAAGCCGCTCCCGTGTAAGGGGCTAGGTATTGCGATGTGGCTGGGGGATTCGCAGTCTCTGCTACCGCAACAGTATACTCCATTGCGCCTCGTTCCTCAAATGTACTAACCACCTGAGCCACGGGAGATGCCTTTTGACCAATAGCCACATAAACACATATGACATTTTGACCCCTCTGATTCGGAGTAGTATCTATAGCAACTGCTGTTTTACCGGTCTGTCTGTCTCCAATGATCAGTTCTCGCTGACCCCGCCCAGTAGGAATCATTGGATCGATAGCAATAAGACCTGTTTGCATTGGTTCATGGACGGAGCGCCGCGAAATGATGCCAGGAGCGGGAGATTCAGTTAGTCTGGGTTCAGAAGCTGCAATTCGGCCTTTGCCATCAGTGGGTTGAGCCAGAGCATTAGCGACACGACCCAAATAGGCATCACTTACTGGTATCTGAGCAATTTTACCCGTTGCTTCCACGGAGCTACCTTCCTGTATGGTCGAGCCATCCCCCATCGAAACAGCTCCAGCATTGTCCGGTTCTGAATTTAAAGCAATTCCTACTGTACCATCCCCAGATTCTACTAATTCCCCAGCCGTTACTCCGTCGGGACCGTGAATGCGGGCAATGCCATCCCCCACCTGGAGTACGGTACCGGTACTCAACACCCCGACCTCCTGATCATACTGCTCGGTCTGCCCTAGGATGATGCTGCTAGTCTCGTCGGGTCGAATGTTCACCATCAGCCAGCGTCTGTGATTACTCGGGAGGTAGGACCTATGAAGGAAGCTAATCGGTTGTTTCCCACCATACCCTTCGATAATCCAATACGATGCTCGATCGTGTCCGAATGTAATTCGTTATTTGAACGAATGTCCAAAGCTTTCACAGCTCTCTCTAACGCGAGTCGCGCAGCTTGCTGGCGGGCTTGCTCGATCGCTCTCTGTTCCTCGAAGCGAATAGTAGCATTCTTAGAGTCTTCTAATCGTGCTGAATCCCCGTCGGCAGAATTGGCCGGATCTCGTTTTTCCCTTTGCACCGCGGAGAGACCGTTCATTCGAATCTCGTCCGCTCTAACCCCCGCTCGTCGCAAGCGGGCCCGGGCTTGGTCAGGTCTCTCCGCGGCTTCCTTATACCGATCCTCCGCGTCGCGGATAGCGTGTGGGATGGTGCGTTCACGGTTATTCAACAAATTACTCGGTGGAAGTGGATTATCTACGAATCTCGTCAATAATCTCTCCCCGGACCGCACGCGGATCTTTCAATTCATCCGGCTTTCTCGCTCAGTCCTTCGCGATGACGAATATCCGGGGTCCCCGTTTCTCTGGGCATGCCACCTTCCTCATTCGCATCCCACCGTCGCGACCACCATGGGTTGGTTCATCTCCAATAGACTCCGGAGCGGGGCTCTCCAACGATCGAATCGTCAGTGAGGTTGTTTTTCCCCAGAACGATCAGAAATGCGCGTAGGTTGCCGATTCGGTATTCGGGAACCACCTTAGTGATTCCCGGAAGGAGGGATGACAATTCATTCGAACGAATAAAGGATTGAATCCGCTTTTTTCATGTGATACGAGTGTTATATATCGTATGAACCTCCAACCGTGCTCCTGTCCCAGCACCAGTACCTGGGATACCCCAATCGTACCAGGACTTCGGGCAGTGTAGCTTTAGCCATTTCAATTGGATTCCCCGACTAGTTCTTTCTGGGACGAGAATCCCGAATTACTTATTACTTACCAGTCCCGCGGAATGCTGTAATTCTTCCGGCGGATCTCTCAGACCGGAAATCATTCGTTGGGGTTATGCGCTTCCAGGCGGCTGGAAGACCCAGCAAATTCACTCGGATGTTCGACCCGCACACACTCCCCTTCCGAGGTAGGCCGGTAGGGCGAGTACTACCCCTAAATTAATCGGATTCGTTTCTAAAAGGTTGGTGTTGAGGGCAAAACCCCTAGCAGTGAGCCGGTACGCGGGAAGAACGAGATCGGTCGCATCTCTCGTACCCTCCCTCCCCCCGTCATAGGTTATGACCACTACCTTAAATTGACTCACATAGTTGTTCTTTTCCCTTTCTGACTCGCCATCAGTACACGGGGAGGGATATTGACCTACTACCGTGCCCAGTCCGCTACTCCGGTATGGAGATGACGACGTGGAAATAATGCCCACACCACGGACAGACACGATTGAATGAAGAGTAAGTAGTCAATGAATAATTCATGAATTCATGAAAGCAGAGAGTAGTTTGTAGTACTCTATTCCCCACCCGGAAGGGGAGATAGGAGAGCGGAGCTAATCATTTCATTCGCTCCGCGAGGAATAAGGAGGCAGCGGGAGAGGATTGGATGACCGGGTCGTCCCGCGTCTCTTGATTGAATAATCGAACAAATGGATTTGCGGGTAGGAGTGCCGGAGCTGCAACTGGTCCATGGATAGTTGGGGCTTCCATAGAAGCTGGACTTGGCGATGAGGTACCTCGAGTTTTACCTTCAGCCTCGGGTTGTCTCGCGATACCCTCCACAGCTTGACCCGCGGCGGTACCCTGACCGACACCAGGTCCTGTGGAGGCAGGACCTGCAGCTGATCCGGCGGCAACAACGGGGGCAGCGGAGATCGAAGGGTTCGTATGGTGATCTCCTTTTACTTACTGGGGGAACCCCACTCCTGGTCGGTAACGGTAAAACTGCCTTTTTTGTTTTGACCGACCAGGAGTGGAGTTTCTCTTTATGACTCTCGAATCTCCCTCAAAATAATATTCCACTCAACATGTCTCTTTTTAGTGAGTGATAGTACCGCCAGGGGTGAGTTGTTATTCCGCCATTTCCCCGCCGGAACGGAATATCACATATTCTGCTCAACTCCAGACATCCATCACATATTCCAAGTAAGTCATTCTTTCTGGGTCCCCAAAAGCGATCGTTCTTACTGAAGTCCTAATGGTAGTCACCGGAAGAGATACGTGAGTTGTGAGCTTATACAACGAACGTACGAATCACGTCGTGATTAGCGCGCTGGGTCTCTTTCTGCCGTCCTCCTTCCCAAACCGGGAAGATTTATCCCAGAGGGAAAAAACCGGATTCCTTCGCTCATGCCCCCTCGATGCAAGTACAAAATACCTTGTATTGTATGATGAGCCCAGATCACTACTGGCGTAGGTCCACCTGGACCGTATTATCCTCCTGAGACCTACCCGTTATTCTGGATGGGGTAAGTAAATGGAACGAACGCTCAGATCCCGGAGAAGAAACAATGATAATATGTACGGCAAAAACAATTGAATCGACTTGCGGGAACGAATCGCCAGAGGGTTCCCATGGCACCTTGCGTCGCTATCCGCGGCGAATCCCGAGAGAATGATGCAGGACAGGACCCTGGGATTCGCATGACACCCTTCTTCTCATACCCTGGCGACTGCGCATAAAGGCTACTTCACGACGCATGCTTTCATGAGAGTGCGTTTAGTTGCGGGCGGATTGTCTCATGATTATGCTTCGGAATCGAGCTGGAGGGATCAAGAGTCATCTACTTTTTTCAATGAATGACTGATGATCTTCCATGGATTCCCCAGTATGAGCCGCGGCTGAAGTTGCGAGAATCAGAGCCTGAATAGCACTTGTAGACGGTCCTGATAGCGTCGTAGGTGTAGGAACAACTGGGGGAACCGAAGGGATGGGAGCAGCAACTACCGATTCATCAGCCGATATATTGCCAGAGGGTCGAGAACTGGGCGGTGAAGGTTTAGTAGAATCTTCCGAGATATTAATCGGTGGGGGTATTGGGGTTGGTTGCATATATCTAGCGGAATGGCTCGAACCTTTTTTGCGAGGACCGGCATAAGAATATGCTGCTGGTGTCAGCGAAGCTAAAGCAACAGTGGTATTAATATCATTCGTAGGCGCGGCTGACTCCCCATGGGGTGATTCCGATATTCTCCGAGGAAGAAGGGCGCCCGACCAATTGGAAACGAAGATGGATGGGGACAGAGTTCCGATGGAGGGAGCCCGGGGACGATACCCTCCCCCAATTCGGGTCCTAGCTAGGTCCCGAGGCAACTCTGAAGCATGTTCCACAACATTCTGACCACCGGATGGAACGGTTCGTAACTCCCGCCGAGTACCTGGAGGAGCCGGACTTGGCAAAATAGTAATTACGGCCCGGGGGGTTGTGGGTACTTGTCCATGAACCTGAGGACCACCCACCCGCCGGTAGGAATGCTGACCCGCCTCCGCACCGGGTACCCCGTACAAGTCTTGAAACAACGCAAGAATGTTCGTAGACGGATATGCTGCGGTATGCGTGTTACTCCTTGCAGGGATTCGCCGCGGAAAGATAGATCTCTTGCTCCTACATCCGGCCCGACCTCCATTTATCGTGATTGTGGTGTATACCACTACTCATCACACGCATATACACGTATCTGTATATGTAGAAGGCTGGAGGATATAGTTCTGAACCTACAAATCCGAGATGTCATTCCCATTATTACTTCCGGGTGGCCAGAAAGAAGATCAATCGTTCGTTCCTGGGCAGTCATTATGAAGAGCTGCTCATTAATGACGACCTTCACGAATCGCCGTCGTCGGTTTGTTCGGGATCCGTCGAGTGGGGGCTCTGGGATCATCGTTGGCCGGAATTGGTATATCCGTGAGATCCGGATCGCAATCCGTATCCACTAAGCATGTGGTCGGAGTACCTGGAGCAGTACGTTCCCGAGTAGCAATAGGTTCTTTTCGTTGATCAATGGTTGTAGCAATGTCGGGTAAACTTTTCGTATATCTGGTTCCACCAGGGTCTCTCCGCAGTTGAGCTGACTGTCTCCCAAAGGTGGCTGCCTTCCCCTCCGATCCGTGAAGACGTTCTGCTTTGCCCTCCGAATCCTCCAACCTCTGGGGGCGTGTCTCCGTGGTGGACCGATTGGTTGGCGTACCGCCGAGCCGTTTCTCATTCGCATAGTGACACTGGGCCCTCGTAGCCGATTGAACAACATCAGCTGCTTTATATTTGGTACCCGCAATCGGAAATTGTTTTCCCTTGCCTGCCGCACCGGCCACCGGGTCACGTGCTTCTGGTGATAAACGAGCGGTTTGAGTGGGATCTAAGGTATGAATACCCTCACGCTCCGTCGAGGTATGGGGTGCCATCTTGGGATTCCACCGTCGGGCCTGATGGCCGGAATGAGCCCCTACTTCCGACGTGTCTTCCGAACGGATTTTCCAATACTTCGTTCCCGTTGCCATAACTTTTCCCCCTTCGGACGAGACAGGTCTTCCCGTCTGTCGGAAAGCCACGGTGGTATAGACCGTATCTTCTGGATGGATAGACCGATCTTCCACCTATGAGTCTCGTCAACCTGATCAATAAGTTATACCCCGAGTGGTACGTATGATGGATACTCATTAATGACGATCCGGCCCGCTCTCTAGACCCACCGGCCTCAGAGAATCCGTGCGCATGAGCTAGGGCCGCTTCTTCCTTCTCACTCATCCCACAGCATCAGACTGATGCTGAGACCCTTCCTTCGAATAGTTCTCCAATCGTCAGCGGGAGAAGAAATTCCGTATTAGAGGAAAGATCTTCCGAATGAAACGGGTTGCCCGTCCCCGAAATCTCTTCATCCAACGGAATGACTTTACGAAGCGCTCCCCCGCAACCAGTACCGGCCGGTACTGTCCTACCAACAATAGCATTCTCTTTCGAACCCTTCGACCGATCCGTTTGACCTCGGGTAGCTGCTCCGGCCAATACTCTGGTAGTCTCTCGGGAACTCGCTCCGGGGGTGAGACTCTTGGTATTGAGAGGTGCTCTTGTGACTCCTAGTGATACGGGTCTACAAGTAATCTTCGCTTCCGGGGCGCAATCCATTCTCCAAGCCCGCGAGACCTCGGTTGGTTCACCGGGTGGGGAAGCATTAGCCATTCCATCTTCCGGCACTACCATTTTTGGAGTGACTTGGCGCGCAATCATTTCTGCATGCTTCTCAGCTACCTGTGCTCCTTGGGACCGATACCCTCTCCCAGTACGATCAACCGAGTTTACCCGACTTCGTTCCAAGCTTGTTCTAGCACCTGAGAGATAGCCCGAGGCACGCCCGAAGATCCATGCCATACCGCTCCGGTCTCTAGAACTGTCCTTCAAATCCGTTGAGACTGAGGTCTCGGGACGGGGTTCCGAAAATTGCTCAATCTTGGGAGGGCCTTGGGAAATAGTATCTTCAAATCTTGATCTTTCACTTATTAATGTTACTGGTGCGTCTCCCTCCCCGACGGTGCTGCCGGAGCAACCATGAACGGTAGCTCCCTCATTGGCCGAATATGGCTCGGCTAATCCAATGACCGCAAATTCCACATTAATGGCCTTGACTTGAAAGGACCGGGAGGTTAGCCCGCTACAGATACGCCTCCCGCGGATCGATCGTCCGAGACTGACTGATTGAAGTGTTGCGCATGAGGCTGACAGTAGCAAACATTGAGTCGGGCTTGATGGATAGGGAGTTCGAGCTCGTTCGCGCGTAAGAAGCTGGGAAGAATATGCTCGATCCTCGCCCCGAAGAAACCACTTGAGGACGCTTGAGGTGTTGAATAAATTGGTAGTGGAATCTTCTGAGATGAGGACTACTTCACAAGTAAAGCAATGGCGGGTTAACCGGTGCGCGGGACGGCCCATACCATGCACATTATGACCAGGAAGACCCAGCGTTTCCGACCACCCGCGTAGAATCATACAAGGGAGACGGCCGACGCGAGGAAGGCATTCGCATTCCAGAATCCAATCGTGTACTCCGCTTCTTGTCTGCCCTCGCGGCGATGCTGCGTTGTTCAATGAACGCCGCGTTCCAGGAGTCGCGGATTTAGGGAATTGCGTCGCAGCCATCGGGCTTCTCACCGCGAGGGCGGTAGAGAAAGGGATTTGGCAGGCATTAGGGGACGAGAAGATTGGTAGGGATGTCCTCGTGTCCCGAGACCTATCGGGTGGAACACGAGGAATACCTCCATGCTGACTAAGTACCAGAAGATTATTGTCACCACCGGTGGAGCGCACAAAGGCACAGGCATCGGAAATGTATTGGAAACCCCCAGCATGACAACCATAACCACCCAAGGAATGCCCCACTGAATCACGGTTGATACTTGCGTGATACCCGAGGGCACTCGTTGTCACTTCGACTGAAGGGGTGGTATCAGCCTCTTCGGCGAGATCCTGCTTCTGCCGGTCGGGAATGAGCGGACTCGGGGGTTGGGCGACTCCAACTCCGTCTTCGCCACGGAGGCATTGAGCGGCTTTCAGCCTGGGATTGGTACCCCCCTCCAAGTCCCAGTTTGGGAATTCGAATACACCCGACTTGCTACGTATTTCATGATCTTCCATCGTAAGTCTTCTTATTCTGCTGACTCCCCTTCTTTTTCTTCCTAATGAAGCGAAGGCTTGATCTGTAGTATACTGGGCTGCGCCGGTCATAATGGTTCCAATCCTCGGATTCAGATGCGCCGTAAGTTATTTCAGCACCGAAGAAGTGTCTTCTGTTTCGGATGCCCCACTCCCAAGATTCTGTCATCCATAGCATCCACACGAATGACATTTGCTCCGGGTGAGATTCGTATCATCGTACTTATCCCTGTTTGCGCTCTTCTGACCGTTAGTGCACCCGAGCAACATCCGCTGGTACTGGGCAAGTGGGCTTACGCATGTGTGATACGCGCATCTTATCCTTCCTCCCCCTCAGAGCTCTGAAACCCCGAGCGAAAATGCCCTTGCTCGGCGTGCGTCTCTTTCACGAACCGACTACCTACTCTCGTTGCGCGAAACTCAATCATTTCCGTGGTTGGCGTATATATATTGCTATTGCTCCGGAACGATTGAACAGGTAGGTGTTCAACAGTGAAACTTCCAATTCATCTTGTTGGAATGGTTATTCGGATCGATCCCGGATCATTCCGTTCCGCCTTTCCAGCGGCGCTGCTCAGACAGGAAAGGACCAGCCCTTTCGTGCCCACGCGTAGTAACTACTCTGTAACTGCGTGTCTGGGAGAGAGGTATCAAGTCCTCCCTATTTCTTCCGGGCGGGGTCACACCTACCTCCGAAAGTGGTCAGGTCTGCCGAGTAGTCCGAACGGTAGTAGCGTGGATTGGTATTCTTATGACCCGTATGTAATGAATCGTTGATTTATCCTTACCCGGAAGGGATTGAGCGTCGATCTTATCCCCGCCACCATGAGATATGGATCGTGTGCCGGCGCTGGGCGCCCCGGACGATACCCGTACATAACTCGTCTCGGGTGATATCTGAATATCACTATATATGCGGTGCTCGGAGTTGCGCACTACTCTCGTGCCCAAATGCATCTCCCCGTACAGACTGGAATAAATGTACTGACGAACCCTCTCCTTTGGAATGGGTGTTGCGGCACGAATCTCCGCAACAACTTGCTTCGCTTCCACGTGCTGGCCGTTCCTGACCGGAATCGAACTTTGCGACGGGATAGTCAGATGGCATGCCTCGTATTCATTGCCGATGGCGACGGAAGAATCATCACATACCCCCCAAGCGGGATGCCCGTGACGTGTCCGTGTGGGATGAACCGAATTGGCGTTGGACATGACGGTTCCGGTAGAGGGAGTTCTTGTATGTCGCGCAGTATCACCAGTAGGTATTCCCCCAGTGTGAAAAGTTCTTAGGGTCGATTGAGTTCCCGGTTCCCCAATAGGCTGACCCGCAGTAGTACCTACCGCCTCTCCCAGCTCTACCGGATCACCATGGGTTAGACTCCGGCCATGGCGTGACCGACAAATCCAAAACATACTTTTGCGGCCCGAAGGGGGTCGTATAGATATTGGTCGTTTCTGACAGTAGGATACTGATTGATCGGCGAGCTCAGCCCCAGTATCTCGATCACGCGCAGCAATGCGTCTTGTGTCTACGTATGCATTATCCGCTGAGGCGCGACCAATCGGTCTTGATCGGGCAATAATCATTTGTCTACTCTCTCTATCCCGAACGGGACTCACGGTAACGCCCCGAATGGTACCACGATCCAAAGCACGCGCAACAACGCGTTGAACCACTTCGACGGGTCTACGTGTAGGGTACCCAGCATCCGCCGTTCGTACGGCGGTATCCGCAATTCCCTTACGAGCGCCATAGCGAGGAGTCATGTATTCTGCTGAAGATGGTCCTTCGCGAGGATTACTCCGAGTAGGTAAATCGGTAGTTTGTCCCAGAGGATCCGACATTGATCCCCTCATACCTAATAATTGGTGAGTCTGGGATATATTTCCCCGAGCTCCTGGAAGAGGCATCACATGTGCTGGGTTCTGGGGGTCGGTCGTCCCGAGATTGGGATTCATTTCCGTCTTTGTGTACTCACTCGTGGTGTACCGTGCTTCGATCGATCGGCGCGATCTTTCCGCCGCATGCACATTCCCATAGCAATGATGCTCCCAACCCCGTGATTCCGCATCCTGTACAAGCCGTTCCCTTGAAGGTGTCGTTATAAGATCGTCAATGCCCGAGGAGACAGCTGCATGAGTATGCTGGAAACCCGGAGTCTTCAGTTGATCCAGGATATGCGCCGTATACACCGTTCCGGAATGGGTCGTTAGACCGCTAATAGATTGTTTCATAGCGATTCTATCCATAACCCTATTACGAGATAGCGATTGACCCGGTACCGTGAAACATATCTCTATTTCTGTAGGATGATTCACCAATGGATCCTGGTCCCCCCGAAAGGTCATCATCCCTTTGGCCTTCCATTGTACACGGCTAGTGTGGGCCGTGACTAGCGATTAATTCTACCCTTAATCCCGCTCTCCGGGGATGCTACGTCTTGTCCCAATGGCGAACATGCATGCCTCGTGCTCGTGAAGGAAGATGGTTCCATCCGTTGATTAGAGATGATACGACCGGCGGTTGTACGAATATGTACGCCAAGTGTATTACCATTCCTTCCGGTCTGAGAATTCTCATGGGTTTGGTGACAAATACCCCAGGGTTCATATTGAACCTCAAGGGGCTCCTCCCGATCGATGGAATTCATGACCCGCGAATCGTCCGTGGGCCATCTGAGCCATAGAGGACTTTGCTGGTGTAGCTCGATCCCTTTCAGCGACTCCGTTACGGGCAGAGCAGCGTCATGACCATTGAAAGAAGGTGGTACTCCATGAAGTGTATCATCGTACGGAACGAACGGATTATATCCGCCCCGGCATGAATGGTGATACCTGTTTCCCCGAATACCCTGGCCATTACCAATCGTTGGTACATGGGGCCCTGGAGGCATATCTTGATTCGGTGCGGAAACGGGATCCCCCGTGGCTGGGGACGGGGGATTCGCATGAGATAGCGCTGATGGACGAGCTTCCGCTTGGGCCCCAGATGGTGGAGGTACATGAACAGCCATTTGATCCCCATCGGAGTCTGCGTTAAACCCAGCGCGAACTGATGGGTGTGAGCGGATAGCGCAGCCGTCTGCCGAAACAGGTTCGAATGCTTGGATCCCCGGCCTGTGCAATGTAGGTGCCCGATTCGACAATACGGGGTGTCCTCGCACAACCTCCCGGAGCATTTCCCGAACAAAGGGCATTTCTTTCCGAATTGGAGGTTTAGCAGCTCCAGTGCTAGGGGCAACATGTCGCCCAATCGAGCTGCGAATTATGAATGGTTGAGGAGGCTCCATGGCTATCCCTCGCGGCGATTCGCATTGATGTGACGAAGGGTAAGGGCCCGCCACGATGGCAGGGCGACCTGGATGATCAACTCGTTTTCCGGGTGAATTCTCGCGAGATCTTCCTTCCTTCCTTCCCTCGAACCATATCCGAGGAAGGTTTAGAAGGCCTCTCATCGGTATCCGTCACGGGTTCGCCGCCGATGCCATTACCAATGGGCGCGTCCACTGCTCCCTGAAGCGGTTTCTTTTGACGAACGATCGCCCCCTCCGGCGCAAGTATTCTTCTCGCTGAGGGATCACCGAGAGGATTATTTCGAAGAATGATCCTTCTATGAGGTTCGTTGATATCTGGACTGACCACACGACCCTCGCCCAATTGGACCATGGGTCTTGGTTCGGGTGGTGGGACCGGTGACAATAATGGAACCATCCATTCCGGATTTGTCCCCGTTCGAATAAGATTTTTCATTAATCCGATGTGTCTTACCGGAAAATCTTTTCCCCTTCGAGTCGTCCGGTCTTCCAATTCATCCCCAGTGGGCCCGTCACTCACCCAGGAGCCCCGTTCCGCATGTGCACGATCCGAGAGGACTTTAGGGTCCGGGCTGGCTGGTGGTTCCCTGGTGGCATCTCCCCCCGTGGCTGCCTCCCGCTCCGCGAATTCATCGGAATCTGAGCGATGAGAGAAGCGAGGAATGGTTTCGTTCCGGGTCCCGTACTCATCATACTTCCAAAAGCCTCGCTTGAACCCGGGTGGAGTGGGTTTTTCAGTTACAGGCCTGGCGGAAAGGGGATCGGGATGGGGTGCTCCTTCCATGACGCGATTCCCCCCACAGAATCGGACGCGACGGTTTCCTCTCATCCGGCTCGAGCAGCTACTGAGGCTTAGGCCCTCATCGGGTTGACCACCGCGCCGAACTTCACTTCGGGTGGGCATCTAGATGCCGCCCACTGCGGGAAGCTACTCATTGCTCGGGCCATCCTAGGGAACGAACTGTTTCGTGACTTCCATCCGTTGCATGTAGTAGTAGAACGCGGCCCCTCAGTCGTTATCGCCGAGTAGTCTCATTCCCTCCGAGAGCGAAGTAGCTTGTGAAACAGATACCTTCCAATTCAATTGTCAGGATTCAGAAGGGTCTCTCTTGTCCGTACTTCGATTCTCCCGACTGATTCTTGAAGTCCTCGAGCCACCCCGATGGTTATTGCTATTCGAGGCATATATGCGACGGATAGACCCCGTACAGCCATATATGAAGTGAATGGCTATTGCGATAGGCTCACCGCGAAGACACTCCTAATCTCTTTGTACCCGGCTGGGGACGAAGCAGCCAGCGTCTTTCTTGGCGAGGTCTCATTCACAAGAAATAACGTGGCCGACCAAGGATGTATACACACGCATGGGACCGTGGAATCCTCTCCCTTCGGCACTTCCATCGATTCCGAGCTTCACGCCTCCCCCCCTGTGGGAGAGAGACACGTCGGATCTTAGGGCATCCCCGTGCTGTTTCTGGGGGATGACAGCTTTTGATTAACCAGTGAAATCGAGACTCGTCGGGTCACGCGTCGCGGTATGCTGGGCTCTCTGACTCCTGCAGAGGCTTAGACGGGATATTCGCTATATGACTCGGAAGGTTTTTTGAATACCGCGCATGAGTTACAGCGCATGCTGATTCGATGTGTCCCATCCGATATCTCCGGACCCGGGATTCAATATATTCGGCTCCGCATTCTTGACGGAATATGGAATCTCCCCCGTCCCCAAAAAGCTGGTACTTCCCGCAAGCGCGAACCCCGCTCCGAATAGGCCCAGATATTCTTTCACGAGATGTTCCATCTCTCTCTGGTTCGGTCTCGCTACCGCGATGGAAGGTGCTGGGTTGGCTCACCCGCCCAACTACCTCTCCGGTGGGTAAGGCTTTGTCAGCCCAGGCGCGGATTTGCTCGGGAGAAACTAATCCGATTCGAGGATATTGATGCTTCTCTTGATGAGTCGTGGTATTATTCGGTTTCCAATCGAGCTGCACCCAAATGAGAGACTGATTAGCCCTCCCGAGACCTATTATTAGGTATTAGATCCTTCTCTACGACAGCCAGATCCGGATCTGGGGCTAGACGTCGTGGTTCCCGAACGGGCGATCGAGGAGATTCCGGAGTGGTTGTTTCGGGCCCGTATACCGGTTCCCCGGCCACGATGGTACCAACTACCTCCCGACGGGCCTGAACATGATCAGGTTTCGTAGTAGGCATTTCTTGCGGGATATGAGAGACACCAGAACCTTCCGGAGCCCGAACTTCCATCTCTCCCACCCGCTGCCCCCCCAGCTTGGACTTCCCTTTGAGCGGTTGTTGCGTGACACGCGGATGAGGCCCGCTGGAGCGTGCATGGGTTTTGCCATCAGCTTGATGAACCGATTTCGGCATATGAGCTTTCCCCGCTGTAACGGGTTGTTCAGACACCTCTCCCGTTCTACCATCGATCGATCGGCTTTTTCCGGGATTACCAAGTTCGAGTGACCGTGGATTAGCCGTTTGCTCACTAGCTTCATAGGTTTCGGGAAATACTGGCTTTCTCGGGGCTTCTCGTTCATATCTCTCATCAGAAGGTATTATTCTATGATGTCTCTCCGGGTGGTATCCCGCGGGACCAGGCACACGTTCAGAGATCTGTCCTACGTTCATTCGCGGGGGCACTCCTGAGGGACTCAGTATCATATCGATCGATGTTCCATCCTGCAAATGAGGCATATCCTGCCTGGGCGCAATCTTCGGAGTAATACCCTTATTACCATGTCTTCCAGCAGCTTTATCACCCACCTGCGTTTCGCGCGCCTGCGGGGCGTATGCATGGACAACCCTCGTGTGCCCGGACGTATTATTATCCTCATCTGGATAGATCCATCTGACATCAATGATTCGACCTCTTCCACCCGTTGGTACTCTTGGGCTGGTTTCTCTCGCGGTTATGTCAATACCAGGAACGGCTTGCGGTGAGTTACTTTCCGGAGCCTTCGGTGATTCCTCCGGATTTCGGGGTGTTGGTTTGCCCACCGAGACATCTCCGGTCTCTACCCGGGATCCCGGTGATACGAGGCCACTCTCGTCCGAGTTGCGGAGGAAATAATCATCTGAATGAGGTATTTCCCCAGTAATTCTCTCGGCAGTGCCTTGAGGTGTTACGCGGGCCTCCATCTCATACTTATCAGTATGGATAGACGTGTAGGTATCTCCAAATGCTGGGCGTTCGCTAGTAGGTACGGAGTCCTCGGAATTGTGTCCCTCCCGAGGCGTGTATGCCATTGATATATTGATTCCTGAAGCCGATTCTCCTCCTTCTGCAGCCCCGCTGTCCGCTGCGATCTGTCCTTTCCTGGGGAATCCACCTTGACCGAATCTGCCGTTGGGTCTCTTCTGATGCACACGAGTACTGTTATTGGGGCTCCGATACATAACCGATTCGGTATCTCTTGTGTCCTCACCGTTGACTGAGGTTGTTCTCTCACCATCGGTATAATCGGTCTTCCCCCCCTGCGCGGCTATGATCGTATCCCGCGGATCTGAGGCTATTTGACCTTCCACTCCCGTTCCTACGATGCGTTGTTCGGATCCTAGGAGCGGCGCAGCTTGACGTTGCGTATTAGAACCCGTTGGGGTACGATTTGCATCGTTACTCTCCGGAGAAGGAATGAGAGGGGCTCCCGCTGGGGGATTTTGTGAGGGCGGAATACTCCGTGAATGTATCTGATCCCGCGCTGGAGTCACGGATTCCTGTCGATACCGAGCTGCGATAGCTTGTTCCCCCCGATCTTTCCGGTATACGGATGAGCAAGTTCCTGTAGTTATTCGAGAGCCTTCATCCTCCGATACATAAGCTGCAATCTCTCCCCCGGATGATAATACTCCGGAGATCCTATGGGAGGGACTCGTTGAATATCCCCAATGATTAACGCCCGCGTGCAAGGCTGACGATGGGATGGGTCCAGCGTTCGTGCCTTCGGACGTTCCAATGGGGCGAGCACGCCCATAATGACTGGGATGGATATCTCGCACTTGGGAGCTTGCGGTTCGTCTCGTCGGCCCCCCAGGGCCTGGAGAACTCGGTTTTCGTTTATGTACCATTTGTGTCGACGGATTAGTCTGATCCGGGGATTGAGGAGGGGGATGCGAACCAGAAAATTCTTTCAAGGTTGATGATGGACTCGAATTTGCTACGCCTCTCATGGTCGATACGTTCTTACGTCGAGCCCTGCTTATCATCCCTCCGCGCATAGGATCCGCTGGACGCTCTGACGCCGATCTCGATTGATCTTGTGATGAATCCGCTGCAGTACGAATACGCCGATTTTTCGGGTGATCTGTATCATCTAGGGTGCCTATTCCGATCCCAATCCCGATTGAATGATCTGTTGCGGCTGACACATCTTTCGGTAATGGGAAGATCTCGTTCTTAGGTACATCGGGATCGGGTTTTTTGTTCGAATTCGCTCGACCAATCTCTCCTGTTTCGGACCTCGGTTGAGGGGATTTTTGTCGCGATTCTTCAAATATATCGGGTAACAACTCCGGATATTCGTCTGTGCTGCCATACGACAATCTGCGAGATTCTGGTACGGCGTGTTCCCCAGACCAAACATTGTTTTCCCTAGTTTCCCGAGAGGTATCGGGGTAACAGGCATTGTCCAAAATATCTTTCGTACTTGAACCCATAGCCAGTGACGGAAGTTGGATAGATGTTTTCCGTTTCTTCCTCACGCGAACCCATATTCTGTTTTTCCCATCAGGTTCCGATTTCGACTTCCCTCCCCTGCTCGGAATTGTTGTGCCTGTGTACACGGGGTATCCGTTCGGACCTCGCTCCAGATTGTGATGAGTGCCGGGACTTCTTGAGATCTGATTGGTTGTAACTCGATCAATTCCATTCACTACAAAGGTGCCTCGAGGGCTCGTCAAAGGGGTACTTCCGGTATATACGATTTGCTCCCCCGCGCATGCCTTTCCCTTTCGAGTCGATCGTGGTGGCACATACGACTCGGGCGGATATGCGATGGACTCATACACAGCATCTCTCTCGTCGCTCAATGGTTCTATGACGTGATATCGTCCATCGAATGGTCGAGGTCCAATCTTCTCTTCTCGATCTGTATCCAGAGTCCCTGGAGGATCGTTCGGTTCTTCCTTCGATCCCCGATTGATGGAACGAGAAAATGCTTCCGATTGTGCCTCCCCGGGATCGGGCATGACAAACATCTCCCGATTCGTCTCTAATACCGTTAATACCGTTCTTCATTTGATTTCATGTCCCCACCGCTTAGGGCGGTATTTATGCGTTGCTCCCCCCCTTCTTGCCTCCACTTCCACGAAGGGGTTTACCGCTTGTATGTGGCGCGTATTCTTATAGCTGCTGGCACATCTTCCCACTTCGAAAAACCGGCCGTCGGTTCTTTCGTATTGGCGGGATGGCATCCGGGGAGCTTGATTGAGTCATCAATCAGACTTATAATACAATACGGGCCCGAGGAAACCCGGGCGGGGGATCACTTGCATTCAGTGAATCCGGGATTCACTCCAGTTCGTTCCATCCGCAACGCAATTTGATTGACGGGGGCGGCATGGCCAAGCGGTAAGGCGGAGGATTGCAAATCCTCCATCCCCGGTTCGAATCCGGGTGCCGCCTGACGCAATCGATTATTGGCGGGGGGCAACAGGGTGCAACGAGGGAGGATCGATCCAAAAGATCATCCACCAAGGGAAACCCCAACACGGATCGATCGCTGCAGTCAACAAAGTAACTGCAACCATGCCTCAGAGGAGCGAGAGAAATAACCACCGTGTGGACGAGCGGCTTAAGGGTAAGCAATACCCCAAATATGTCGATTATAAACGGATTACCACCGAGCTAACCGACACGACAACCAACAAAAACGAGAGCTATGGGGGGATCGTTTATGCTCGATTACGACCATTTTCGGCGATTCGATTAAAGACGACCTCTCCCCAACTGGCTAAACCATTCTCACTTGAGCTAGGATGCCAACCAAGACTGAGTCTTCACTGCAACACCGATACTCGATCCCAAACAAAGCCCCCCACCTTGGTCGGATGGATATCAGAAGGAGAAACCAGTAACTAGTTGGGAGTCCCGCAAGGGGCACGCCCGCTTCCATGGCTTCGGCTTCCTGATCATTATTCATGACAAGCGTGTCTCGTGCGTGTCTCAAATGCGGCATTTGAGTCTCCCCAGGGCGACAACAGCATGTTACCATATCCAGGAAGCGGAACTATGACCTAACTCGATTAGGCCTCGGGACCTGGTGGGCGTAGTAGACTACCTGAGATGGGTGTGATGCCCTCTATCAAGCAACAAGTGGGTGAGAGTTGGGTTACTCACACGATTGGTTCGCCGTATCGCTGGGATGATGTAAATGCGGATGAGCAAGCTTCAGAAGCAACCAACCGCATCATAATGATTCGTTGGGGTGGGTGGGTTCATATCCAGTCACGTGGCGCTACTCCGTGAGTCGAATGATCGATAGTGAATACGTATTTACTATCGATCATTCGACTCACCGACAACGGGGCTGGGCAGTGCTGCCCCAATGCGAACTGACCGCAGCCTACGTCTTCTACTGGAGAAATGATTCCTTCATTCGGGCTTCCTTTATCCTCTCCCGAGCAACGAATCGCATGATCGGGCGGGATAGATATTATCGAGAACCCACTGGGGCTTGCCGTACAGGGGCTAGGAGGGAAGGGAGCAGCGGTATGATTGGCATGACATCCACGGTTGGGTCAGAAGTTGCATAAGCCTCGGGTGATTTGGCCGAAATCGAGGTGCTCGGCGCGACATTCCCAGGATAGATATCTAACGTAACTGGCGTTTTTGGTCCCCGCCCGGGCAATGAATGATAGGGATTGATTATTGCGAGGGTATTGGCACGGCACGGCACGAAAAGAACCTATCCCAACGAAACCGGGTTATGACGCGAGCTTTGCCCCGCGTGACGTATTTAGACTCACTCGATACATGTTCGTATGAGCGAATTAGTTCATCGAGATCACGTTCAATGAATCAATCCCCAAACCGGGGGACCGATATTGATTATGTGCCGGCCGGGACACCTTACCCCGGTCCTATGCCCCCGTATCTCTCTGCTCTCATAATAAAGCTATTTATTGCGTTCAACAATCCGTCTTTCTGTTCCATCCGCACCCGGGGAGGAATGCGTAGCTGCGGTACCGACCCGACACCACGAGAAAGGGTGCTGGGCGGCTAAGTACTAGCACGGATATGGATTCGTGGTATTTGACAACGACCTTACCGCCGGGATTGAATAGCATAATCAGGCGTGTTCGGAACCTTACCTTGGGGCGTGGCCAAGCGGTAAGGCAACGGGTTTTGGCCCCGTCACTCGGAGGTTCGAGTCCTTCCGTCCCAGGCAGGCCGAACGAGGCCTATCCCGAACGGCTGAAAAGAGCTATTGATCAAAAAAAAGGGATTTCCGATTTCCTTCAAGGCCAATCCATTTAACATAATGGTGGATTATCATCGGCCATACCCGCGAGTATGGCGAACGGAATGACTACGAAGTAGAATGGAAGGGGAATGGAGAAAAAGAATCTTATTCACGAAACCAGCCCATCGGATGCACGCGGGCCCCGCCCATACTGGAACCCCTCGAGTAGCCAGCCCTTTCAAAAATGCACACGCTACTACGCATGCCCCTTCAGGAGATGACCACTCCAATGCGACGCGCCCTACGCCAGAGAGGGATAGGGATTTCACCCCAGTCACAGCCAGCACGGTGGATCGTCATGTGTTGGCACGCGGGTCCCAAGAGAAGGTTGTCGATAATACTACCCGGAAAGGGAAGGAAGAACGTCCTGATCCGATTGCACCAACGCCCACCCGTACCTCCAGCATCCTGCAGGAGGATCCGCAAAACCTTGTGCGCGGAGCATCTATCACCTCTGACTCCGACGCAATTCCAGCGGATGTGAACCATCATCGGGTAGATGAACCTCAGGCTGCGGATGGCACTTCGGAGCAAGTGGTTCGGCATCATCCAAATAAGGCTCGTGGACAAGGGACCTTAGGCCGATCTCTGGCCAATATACCTTCCGCAAATACTACTGGTACCCCTACGCCGGGTTCCCACAATCAGCATGATTGCCGTGAATCGGAACGTTCATCACGGGATATAGGCATCAGGACTCATCAAATTATTCCCGAGGGGGGATTTGTGGGGAATCTCCACAATCCACCAAAAGCTCGGTTTAACCCCGTGCCTCACCGTGAGGTGGGCCTCATGACAGCAGTGTATTCGGACGAAGAATATGGAATGCCCTGCGTATCCACTACTCCTGCGGGGATCGTGGAGACAGCTGAGTGTATACGACAGACGCAGGAGCGTGTTGGCAAACGGGCCCCAGCCCTTCCTGAGGAAGAAGTCGATCATGAACCTTATATCGATCGACAAACCAGATCTGTCTCTCAAGCTGCTCGGTCCTCAAGATCCACCGATCGCCAGAACTCGACGGGAAAAAGGGCAGTGATTCCTGGTGATGCGAGCCATGCCACTGCAATGACCAAAATACCTTCTAGGGAAATGGGAACTCGCGCATGCCGCGCGGGCACCCATCGCAAACATGATGCAGAATGGTCTAATGAACAAGTTCGGGGCTCCCGCGACAAAGCACTTGTTACGGATGATCATACTGAAGCGGGAGATATGACCGGTCGCGAGGAACCACCTGCCATATTTGGTACTCAAACGGAACGTCACGTGGGTAAACGCCCAGATACCCCCTGCGGAGTCACTTCCCCACCGGTCCACATCCAAAATTTCCCATCAGGATATCGACCTTCCTCAGGCCATGAAGGTACTAATCAAATAGCTGACTCGGTTCATAACTCTTACACCCTTGGCACGGAAGACCATCTCTTGGAAATTCCTGGTGGTCATGATACCGAGAGGGCTACCGAACCGTCACCAGTGGAACAGGATCCGCTGATTCGGAGTCCCGAGAGTCAATTAGGATCGAGTCAAATCCCTAGACCCGTGAGAGGCAAAATAAAGGGAAAGACCGAAAAGTCTGCGAGGCAGAATGGGATTACGAACATTACTCTCGAAGCAACGTACGCAGCCAGAGAAATTTGAGGTACTCAAATGAGAGAGAAGTCTCAGCGTTTGCCAGCCGTTACGTTATCTGACGCACCTAGCCAACGGCCTTATCGTACAAGGCCGAGTGACCGACCCTCATGCGTGTTCGTCAGTGGACCAACCAAATAATGGTAAATGGATTATTGACAATAATGAAGCTCGAAATCCAATCCGTTTGGGTGCATTTGCATTATTACGCAGACGTGACCCAATAATCAACACGAAAGAAACGTATTTCTTTAGCATTCGCGCCGAAAGCACCTCTACCACCCGCCGTGAATGAAATCGGGGGGGGCTCTAAGGGTTATGAACCCAACCTTTTCGTGATTCCCCGAATTCACGTCGTGCTCGGATCTTAGATGATGTGGGCGTCAGACGGTTCAAAACAGTAGTTAGCTTTGCGTGCGGCGCCGAGGACACGGAGTATTATAACGATATGCTGCTTTGATCCCCGCTCGCCCGCATTCTCCCTCCCGATGTGAGTGACGAGTAGTCCCGACCTTTCATTTGTCCCGCCAGCCATTGGTCAGTACCAATAATCAGTGACGGACGATAAACCCCCGTCATCACGTGGTTACGAAGGAAGATCGCTGCGATGGACCGAAATGATTATGATTCCGAAATGTCGGATTTCTTCTAACGGTGCTGCCATTATTCATCATATCCATGGGTTCTGAGAGGAAGGAACGGGCTTCTTGATTGACGGATTCTTGCCTATTCAACCCAAAGGTATTATTCCCTTATGCAATCAATGGTACGCCGATCGGGATTGCGGGTTACTACTGCTGCCGGATCGGGGGCTTGCTTGTCCACGCAATGAATCATCACCGAGATAGGGAGATACTCGAGAAATACGTATGGATGCGCTAAACGAGTAGTAACCGGCTCGGCCGACCAAAGAATAACGTGATTCGTGCTGAGTTGGGAAGGAACAAAATTGATCCGCAATGGGGTGGTTTGTCCAATGAAACGACATTCCATGGATTATTTTTTGTTGGTCATGGAACAGAACAATCCCTGGTTTAGTGAGTATCCCGCGAAAGCTCGAGCGGATTAAGTGGGGATTCGAAGGAGTAGCTAGCCGGAAATAATCATCCATCTACTAGTCCTTGCCGCAGCACGGCAGTCACCAATCACTCATCTTGAGGGTCTACTCGCGCAACGAATGGAATGAAAGCTTGGGCTTCCACGGGGCTACGAATCAATAATGTTTGTTGGTGCCAGCAACGCCTTCTGCATCCGCTCCCTTCCCGCGATGATACTCATGCAATAATTGCTTTCTCTCCTTCTCCCGGTAAGTCAGATCCGGAGCAAGAAGGTGTGACGGGTCGTCCGAACAAAAAGCATTCCGGTCTCGCGACCATGAAACAACCAACTAGCGGTATACGCAGACAAGATGCTTCAAGCACTTCTTGCTTCGCGGGCAGCTTGGAGGGTGGTTGCTTGGACCGGCCCCCGCGTAGCTATACCAATATATCCCTGGAATTGGCTGTACCCCTTCCTTACCATGGTTCTGCAAATACGCCCGGCAGCCCTTGCTGACCATAAATGGAATATTTGTCGATCCATTCCTTCCACGTTTCTTCAGACGGAGGAAGGTCCGCCACGCTGCCATCGTTTCTTAGGTACCGAATTATCTTACTCTTCCCATCCCGAAATCCCTATAAGGATCCCTCGTTGCCGAATACGGGATGCTCCTTTACCACACTTACCACGAATCACCCTCCACGGACATCATTCGGGTGTCCTCCCACTGGGTGCTGCCCGCTCTCCGGCGGGGACGAATGGGTTCATAATACCTCCGTGGAATCACTATATGTATGAACCTGAGTGCTGCCGTCTAACCCGCCTATGCGGGCAAGCTCCACACAGTAGAGTGCCCCCCGCACCCAATAAAAATCGGTCTACTCGAGGGGTGGCCGGGCATATTGCGAAAGGACTGTCCCGCGTTGAGCCACCATTATGGATCGTTATTCTGCCGAAGAGGATACTTCCAAAGCCGGAGCAGCCCTCCATCCATTATGCGAGGTGCGTCAATCATTTCATGATAGCAGCTTCAAAAGCTGCGACTTCGGCCGATAAATGGAAGCATCACCATCCGAGGTTGTTCCGGCGATACCACCCCTCCGCGAGGGCCCGCTCCGGCTGTATGGACCAATCATTTGAAGATTGTTCTGCCTCCCAGTGTTACGTTTCTGGTACTCGACCCGACATCAGAAAGGTTCGAGCCAGAAGAATGGTGGGTTACCTCATCACCGGCACCCCCTCCGAGGAATTGTTTGCTGCGACCCCGACAACCCATTCGATTGGATTCTCCGAAGACAAATATCGCAGCACCGCGGGACGCCCCACAAGATCGGCCCGGACCATCCTACCCAGAGATGATGACGTATTGAATCGATCCTACCGTATTTCCGCGAGCATCCATTATTGCGGTGAATGCTCCAAGGACAGGAATGGCTTGTACCGAATGCAACACATACCTCGATCTTCGTGCGCGAAAACCCCGGCTCGCAAACACGGAGGTACGATACGTGTTGCACGATATGAATACGGTCCGGGGGTATTCCGTGCACCCCCTCCGACTCCTGAGGGGCGGGCCTTGCTTCTTACCGGGGTTCGGAGTATGGGGAGGACGAATTGGTATTCAGACATGACTCGAGGGAGGACTCGCTCGATTGTTTATCACTTGCGATGGGAGCTCATACCACCCTTTAGCTGCCGCCAATGAATTTGGCTTCCCGCATTAGGCGATTGGTCGTCTTCTAGCCGCTTAGTCTCACCAGCGGATTGAGTGAGTATGAACTGGAGGGAGTATGAGAATAAGACGGATGCTGCGGGACGTGGAGCGCAACTGGTACTGAGGACAGAGAGACAGAGAGGCAAATAATTCCCCTCCCTCCCCGCAATCGGGTTCGAGAAGACGCCTTCTCCCTCCGCAATCCTGGGGTTCACGCTGCTAACCAGTATTTATTTCGGTGTGTGAGAATCATGGTGCTATACCAGCGATGTTTGTGAGCAGCGATCCAACAACCTTCCTCTCGACCAGCGCATAATCTACCATACCAGTCTGCAATACCCCATCTTATATGTGAGAACACTCAACGTCAGTGTTTGAGCAGAGCAGATTTGAACAGGAAGGAGCATCCGGGTTGACGCGGGAATAGTAATCGAGTAATAATATCAATTAACAGGTCTCTGTGCTTGGGCAACCAATTATCCTACCAACCGAGTTTCACCATGACCGCAACTTTAGAGAGACGCGAAAACGCAAGCCTATGGGGTAACTTCTGCGATTGGATCACCAGTACCGAAAATCGCCTTTACATTGGGTGGTTCGGTGTACTCATGATCCCGACCCTACTAACAGCTACCTCCGTATTCATTACTGCTTTCATCGCAGCCCCGCCAGTAGATATTGACGGTATTCGTGAGCCCGTTTCCGGTTCTCTTCTATACGGTAACAATATAATCTCCGGTGCTATCATCCCCACCTCCGCCGCTATCGGTTTGCACTTCTACCCCATCTGGGAAGCGGCTTCTATTGATGAATGGCTGTACAACGGCGGTCCCTACGAACTTATCGTTCTTCACTTCCTGCTTGGCGTAGCTTGCTACATGGGTCGTGAGTGGGAACTTAGCTTCCGCCTGGGCATGCGCCCTTGGATCGCCGTTGCATACTCAGCCCCAGTAGCAGCCGCCACCGCCGTTTTCTTGATCTACCCAATCGGTCAAGGAAGCTTCTCCGACGGTATGCCCTTAGGAATCTCAGGCACCTTCAACTTCATGATCGTGTTCCAAGCTGAGCACAACATCCTTATGCACCCGTTCCACATGTTGGGTGTGGCTGGCGTCTTCGGCGGATCCCTATTCAGTGCTATGCATGGTTCCTTGGTCACTTCTAGCCTTATCCGGGAAACCACCGAGAATGAATCCGCTAATGCGGGTTACAGGTTTGGTCAGGAAGAGGAAACATATAACATTGTAGCAGCTCACGGTTACTTTGGTCGATTGATCTTCCAATATGCTAGCTTTAACAACTCTCGTTCCCTACACTTCTTCTTGGCTGCTTGGCCAGTGGTAGGTATCTGGTTCACTGCTTTGGGCATCAGCACTATGGCTTTCAACCTCAATGGTTTCAATTTCAACCAATCCGTAGTTGACAGCCAGGGACGTGTCATAAACACATGGGCCGACATTATCAACCGCGCCAACCTTGGTATGGAAGTTATGCATGAACGTAACGCTCACAACTTCCCTCTAGATTTGGCAGCTTCCATTGAAGCTCCTTCTCTAAATGGCTAACCAGCATTATACCGATTGGTCACTCACTAGTAGTCGCCATCGGTGTAAGGGTAAGAATGTCATTCTCTCTCTTGGTTCTGCACTTCGAGCTGCGATTGGTACCTTATTCTTTTATTGGAGCGGGGCCCTCTGGTGATTGATGTATGACTTTTTTGAAGGAAGGACGAGCCGCCCTCGTCGTGCCTCTCCTCAGATCGTTCTCTCCTAGCCGTTCGGGTAGGAGAAATAGGAATAATTGGATCGGAAATAGCAGGTGGAGGGGGGCGGACGTGGCCAAGCGGATTAAGGCAGTGGACTGTGGATCCACCAAGCGCGGGTTCAATCCCCGTCGTTCGCCTCCAAGAAAGGAAGGTATGAAGCGGGGAGGGATCATAGGGAGAGAGCGGATTCCTTCCTTCCTTCCCTCGCGATAGAGAGTAACTAACGAATATTCCATAAATGACTATTCCCCTCGATGATCATCCCATTTCGGCCGATCGATGCAAATGACATTCTCTATCGCCCGCGTCATCGTTGTTCCTGCGATGCAACATAGTACCTACTCAATTACTCTTTCACGGACGAACAATCATCAGTCAAAACAACCGGGGCAAAACGAGAGACAGACAAGCATTGCCGAGGTTTCTGGGGGGTGGACTGGACTTTAGTAGGGTCGTTGACCGCGACGATCCCTTCCAACCGCTGGGAGCACCTCCCAAATCCCTCACATCAATTCCTCGTACCGAACAGTCCAGTGCTAGCCCTCGCCTTACCAGTAGTTGGCCTTGGAGGGCGTGCCGACGGCGCGAGGGGAAGAAACCGCGAGCCTCATCCGTTCATGCTGGAAAGAGAGAGGGTTTATACCGTCCGCGCAAACCGTCGTAGTGGGTGCAAGGGGATGCACAGAACACCCGGTTATCCGGATAAGAAACCGGCGGGTGCGGCCAAACCTATAAAAAGTATCGGGGGGCGCAAAACAAGCCTAGATGTGCCGCAATTGAGATACTTAAGATACTTCGGGCGATCCGATAACGATGGTTATTGGGTATTCGACGTATGGGCCACGAGGATTCCCAGGGAATATCGGAATATTCGTTCCGAGTCCAATTGCTCATGCGCCGAACTTCAAACCGGTCCAAGGAATGAAGAATGTTCCGCCGAACACAAATCATATCTTCTCGCATGCACGAACCGATATACGTGTTTCCCGCTCCGATCAGCCCCCGCGGACCGCGGGGGATTATCCAACAACGGCTCGATCATCGAGCAATTCTGGGCAGTAGCAGTATTAGATCGGTCGATCCCACAGCTCAAGAAGCTGTCCTACAATAATTGGTTCGTGCCTCAAGTGCACCCAAGAGATGTTTTGAGTGGAGCATGCCGCGTATCGGTATCAATATTCGGCAACCAGAATTGGCTGAACGCTCATTCGCCCACTACTCCACCGCGGTGCCCACCAAGCGCGAGTCTTACTTATTACGCTGGTGGAAGCGAGGGACGTCACTGTACCGGAATCGTTCGAGAAGGGTTCATAACGACTTCCTGGAAGGCCTATTTGGGGGATTTGCGTATAACGGGTCATGAAATTGATACCGTCATCACGAATCGGCACGAATCCAGTCAATCCGGAATGTATGGAATACGTTCGAATATTCATGAACCGAATGTGTTACCGTGTCCGGGGAACTCATTTGGTCACCCGAAGACTCAAATTCGGATATTTCGGATGGGATATGAGGGTTTCCGTCATGCGGTGAACCAACATCCATTGAATCGGGGGGCCAGCGAATCCAATCATTGGTTGAATGATCGATCCGGCGAGAGGGCAAGAAGAGATAAATATGTCGATCTTCACCCAGATATGTATGAGTGGTCTCATAATGCGAGAGGCTCGATAGTATTCGCAAGGTATTCTGTGCCCAGGCGGAACTGCCCAATGGCGGTTTACGTTCGACCGGGATGTACCACGGGTCCAATTGGTCGGCGCATGAAATGCGTCAAGTTCTCCTTCATCCGTGAAAGGCTCAATCTCATGATCCACGAGTCCGAAGATGCTGATTTCCCGTCAGACCCGATCAATATGATTGTGCATGTTATTGGAACAAGTCGTGGTGTCCCGGGCAATGGCAATAATCACGAACCACCCCAATCGCCAGATGAATTGGAGGCTTCGTCCTTCAGCAATAATGCAATGGTCGAGAGATTCATGGGCCTACCTCGGGTCTGGAATGAACCCGACGAGGCTGGGTGCGTGACACGGCGGCCGTCTTCGCGGGACATAACTTCTGCGATTCCCAGGCGGTACAACCGGCCCGCGAAACGAATTGATATGGGTTCACCACAAGTTATTACTTGTTGCCGCGTGAACACACCGAGGTCCTCGGATCATCTGCAATTGGCTCGGCTAGGGCCCTCGTGTATTCACAATTGCGTGGGGGCTTTCGGGAACAAGAGTATTATTGCATACAGACAATCGCAACATCTCTTGCCCGTGCATGCCGAGGGCCTCACACTCCCGGATAGGGTTATCCCGATTATTCAGTCACAGATATTTGACTACGTTCCATACCCCGATCACTTGCAAGGTCGTTGTGTTTCTAGACCGTTCTTCGCTCTTGCTCGTTATGCATGCGAATCGCTCCATCTCTGTTTGGCCCAGACTCATTCATTACTGTTTCGCGGAGAAACCTGGGTTGGCTTGAGCTTTAGCGGAAATTTGTCTATCACGACACCCTTTCAGAGACAACGGATGGGCAATCTCGTCGGAAGAATGACCACCTGGCCCCACGCCAAAGCGATCACTTCGGCGGCTGGAACCGGCGGGTTTCATGATTCCTCCTGGAATGGGACGAATTTCAGTTCCTCGAGGTGTCAGTCTCGCGCGGAGAGAGGGATTCAGAATGGGCTGGCCAAGGCGCTTCGGACTTGGGAATCGTCCGCTAGTTTGACGGATAAAACGGCAACCCCGATCGGAGGCTGGGTTGCGTCAGATTCCGAATATGAGACTACTTCAGAACCGTATCCACGTCCAAACGAACCCGAAGGGGCAGAAATGTGTGTGGCGAGCGAGGATAATGCTGTCGAGGGAGGATACAAATTGGTTCGGGTATACACGCCACTGTGGCTCTCGACTCGTGAGCAACAGTGGCGTGTATACCGGGGTGCGATTTCAGAAGCATTTGAAGGGAATGCATCACCGCCGAGAGGCAATGGTTGTACCAATATTCCGAATGTACGACGGTCGATTAATATTGATCAACCGTCGCGCGGACCCGCAATCCAATTATCAAGGAACAATTATTGTCATAATGATGAATATCCGACCACGGGTCCGCTACCCTCCGCTTTCCTGGTTCTTGTCAAAGGCTCGAGCTATATCGATCCTCGGAGACGCCTTGCTGTCGTTCGATATTTTACGGATGCTTCGCGAAAACATCAATCGGATAGGTCTATGCGTATGAGAAACCATTCGATTGGGCGAAGAAATGGGTTTCTTCCTTCCACTCCAACGAATATGAAGCGCCCCGCGAGGAGTATTGGGTATTCTATACACACCGGCGGAAGGACTAATGGATGGTCGGACGGTAGTGAGAGCTTAGATCTTTATCCGACGGTGAAGGCCCTCCCGATCGGGTTTTCGATGACGGGCGCAAACATCTATCGAAATGAATTAGATTTGTGCCACAACCACCATAAGAACGATTCCGGCTATCGGACCGCCCAGGAGCAAGGACTCTACTACTCACGCTATTTGGCTGAAGGCTATGAGAATGGTACTGCTCATCCGCCCCATCATTCCGATTCGATGAATTGGGTTTCTATCGCTTCCTGGCAAAGAGTGACCCCACCAAATTATACATGCAGAATACCTCCTGTCCAAGTCCGATCGGGATTCTCCCCTTCCAGAGCAACCTCACCGATAGGTTCCGCGGAAACAGGACGATCATACCCGATGAATGATTCAGCAGCGTACCTTGATGCTCATTCGATACCGATATCCATGAGCGATTTATACGAAGATGAGCGTGACTTCACGATGGATGACATAAGTATGAAAGGCATGAGGCTTTTGGCGGCGAGTTTGTGCCGATTCATTCCTGTTTTGGGGCTGGTGGAGAAAATCCCCCGCGTGATATGGATCCGAGATATGCATGAATTGGCTTTCAAGGGGCGAATGCGCTTTGCCCGAGTCGGCACCGAATTAGCACCCCGTTCATTCTCAGTATCATCGGCCAGAATTGCAAATTGTACACTGGGTACGATCGTTGCTGGTTCGACCCACCCACCCGGAGAAACGGATCCACCTCTAATATGCGCGAACCGATCAGGCAGATCGACAGACGTTCGGGCGCTTAGTATCCCGAGGCAACAAAAGGAATTGACTGCTCTGTCGCGCGGCAGACGCTTTTTGTTAGGGTCGAACTATCCTCCCCCCAGTGCGTTCGGGTCGGGTATAATCATGTGTTACTATGCGCGAGACCCGGCACCATTGACTCATGAAGCCTTGTTAATCGGTATTTCCCACTTAGTAGTTGTCTATGGTCACGCGAACGACGGATTAGTTCCGCTCAGACAAGTCGTGACTGACTATGACGTATGTATGGATACTGACAATCATTCCGAGGAATATGTTTATAGAGTCGGAAGGGCTGCTGCGCACGGTACAGTCATTGGGATTCCGACAACGACAAGTCCTTCCTCCACGTGCGGGAGCGATATGAAGGACCCTCCACAACTTAAGCGTTTGCCCACGTGGTACTTGGAACCCACCATTGCCGGAAGCACCGCGAGAATAGGATTCACCAGACTATCCCGTATTTCGGGTGGCTTAGCTGGATCAGCCCGAGATGACTGGTCCATTGCAGACGCTCAGCGAGATGATTCCGTGAGGTCCGCTGCCGAGTACGATTCCACTTCGGCGGCCCGCGGCGAGTCGGAAAATATCGTGGCAGAGTGCCCACGGTCAGATACACGTAGGTCTACCAGTGAGATAGGATTCGCTCCCAGCGCCCAGGTAGGAACCCCGGGAAGTACGGCATGGAATGCAATTCTGGTCGTTCCATCGCCAGTGCTTGACGAAGAGGGATTTGGAATGACGAATGATACGACAGCCAGCGCTCCTGCCCCTCGTTTCGTCAGTAATCTACTACTACTCTCCGATTGGGTACAAATCGCGCCGTCCGCTCTTCAACCCGGGCGGACTCTCGCTAACCATCTGTGGATGAACCCTTACCCGTTCGCCCGTGCCAGCAACCCTCTTTGCTACGCCCACAAAAGGATCTCATCCCACAGATTCTCAAGAATGATCGAGGGAGCGAAGAAGTCCCGACCAGGTGTGCCATCAAAGAAGGATCGACCCGAAGTTCCGGGGGTCTGTATACCCATTGGATGCGGGAGGATAGGGTACCAATCCAATCAATCGGTGTTACCTATTGGCAAACGATTCGTATGGGACGGTTCGCTGCCGATAGATCGTACACTCTTTTCCGCGTTTTCGCCGTTGTTCATGGATCAAGGAGAATTGGTTTCTGATCAAGGCTCGATGCCGAAAGGGCTCCATGCCGTTCGCGGAAACAGCATAATAGGATTATCCGGATCTGGGGCGGACCAACAATCCTCTGTTCATGACATAGACGATTTGGTGCTTTATGTAGCGTCCGCCGATGAATCAACCGCGGATGGGGCGGGTTTCAGAGGGTCCGCCCCTGGCGAGCGGAGTGCCGATATGCTCGAACGTACTTATGATATTGGTTTCCGGTCGGAACGTACGCATTTATTTCACCCTGTGCATTCGTACCAAGCCCGGGCTTTTTTCGAATCTCCTTCGGATACGTTTGTTCGCTCTGAATCGCCAAACCACGAAAGATGGCTCGAACTCGAAGTGGGTTCACCCAAGGATCCCCCCATCCACAGTACCCTTCCCGAGAGTCATCGATATTCGTTAAGAAACACCCGTGTAGCCCGCCGATGCATAAAGCGAGAGAGGTAGGTTTGTTCGAAGAATCAGGAAGAAGCAAGCGGCTGCTTCCTTCTTTTCCTTCCTCTGGAAGTCAACCAACGAACGGCGACACGTGTGACGTAGAATCAGTACCTGCAGCTCCATTTCTGCCTGACACCTTAGCCAACGAGTGGGGGGTGAAGCCGGACGAGAGGTCAGGAGGAACACGAACGATTTGCTCGGGCGAAACAGCTATTACTACTATTTTCTGTCGGAGCCCGAATCGGGCGGGATGATATCATTCCGGCTGTATGCTGCCGGGGCGAGTACCTGCTCTCGATCACCGGACAGTGTATCTGGGAGACGGTTATGATCGGCTGAGGACGGATGCTGGTACGACCATCTGTCATCATGAGATGACCGGTTTAGAACTTTATTCATCCGATGTGATGTTTCAATGCGTATGCTTCGATGGGAAAAAGGGTTTCGGCGAACCACCGGCAGATGCATCCTCGCGGAGTCGCATGTCCGTTTGGCACCACCTCGTTGGACCCGTAGAAATAGAGAGAGACGGTCATGACTGCCACCGGCCCATTACCCAGCCTCTACCGTCCTCCCCGATAAGGTTACTTCAGCGGGTATCGTACGATGACACGCGTAGATACAGGTATATAGCATATGCTATACTGCCCGGGCATACACCACTATGTTCGAGCCGACACTCCAGGCTCATCGATCCGTCATAAAGAAGTAGTAGTCGGATCATCCCCCGTGGGCTACACGCTATGATTCAGTATTCACCACCTCATTTTTTCTGTTTCTTCCTCGCGGAGCCAGGTCGGTAAGTCACCATTATTCTATCATGCAGCATCTCGAGGGCAGCGCACGAACTCGCCAGGTGACAGGTACTACTTGTCAGTAATGAATGGTGGTAGTTGGAGTAGCAACAGTAACAACACATTGCCCTCCCGATTCTTGATTGACGAACCAATACTACCATTTAGATCAGATGGATTATTGGGAAATGAAATTGCTTTGGGAACGCTCAAACGTTGTTACGCTTTCAAGCCATCCGATATTGATTCATGATCAACAAAGGCGATGGACGATATTGGCTGGCGGCAAGTGGGATGTCGTTCCCGAATTGCGAGACCCACGGATGCAAACCAAAAACCCTATTGATGATCAATGCGGGATAACACCGTATTCCATTCCGGTGCCGTATGAAGGCCGACCGCTAGATTTGTCGGTCGATTGAATTGATTAGTAGTCAGTCGTATTGTGAATCGCGGGATTGACGGGGCTCGAACCCGCAACTTCCGTCTTGACAGGGCGGTACTCTCACCGATTGAACTACAATCCCGGATACAACAGTTTACTGACGACACCGAAAAGTCTGAAATGTTGATTGATGTCAGACTCAAGTCCTCGCTCGTATGGTGACACAGCAGCGATTGCTACTATGGCCATTGCTATAACTTCCAATACAAACGAGCGAGTGCCTGTACGTACCCTCCCTCGTGTAGATCTACCTACTCATCTAGAGAAACAAGTATATATCGACTGCTAGGAAGGGGATGCGCGAATCCCTCCCTCCCTCCCTCATTCCGTCATGAATGATGGAAATGGTGGTCCGAGCCCGTCCATGCGGGGTTGCTTCATGACTAGTAGGGGGCATACCCTACTCACGTCTGGTATGAGACCTTCGGGAACAAGGGAACAGTGAGTGCTGGGTCGGGCTGGATTCGAACCAGCGTAGGCATTGCCAGCGGATTTACAATCCGTCCCCATTAACCGCTCGGGCACCGACCCGATGAGAAGAAATGAGCTACTCGGCCACTATGGAGATGGGCCATCCAGGAACAGGTGCATGTCAAACAATCAATTATGGTTGTTCCGCGGATCTGGGCACCGCTGTTGAGTTGAAAGGAATAATGATTTGTTGATACCTACCCTCAGGGGAATTTGAATCCCCGTCGCCTCCTTGAAAGAGAGGTGTCCTGGGCCACTAGACGATGAGGGCCTTATTCTAATGCTACACGATCCGCTGGCCCCCTGTCAATATTCATTCCTCCCTCATCGCCTTACCCAGCTCGATCATCCATCTGCGGGCCGAATCAATCAGTAGTCACTTTGGTCGGGAATGGGCGAAGCTTGGTCCCCCAGATGAGTCGATCTGGGTACGGATTATCCCGGTTCGCTCAAATGAACGATTTCTTTTGAGCTCGTGCACCTTATGACGAATCATCGGTCACTCTAAAGTCTAGAGCATACTCAGTGAGCGGCGGGTATGCAAACATTTTGGTAGGGGTTAACCCCTACCAGTCAAACGAACTTGTTATCGCTCCGCTACCAATATCCGTCTGTTGGGAGGAAGGAATCGATCCTGAGGACTCCTCACCCGGAAAGAAACAATCTTGTGACTGACTGTTTCCAATTTGCCCCGATCGAAGGCAAACAAATGCTTCATTATTTCTGATGCCGCCTCGATTTCATCTGTCTCTCATAAGTATAAGTCCAACGACACGTATGGCCCAATGAAACAACGGATATAGCCGACGGCGGACCATCCCGATCCTACGCGGATGAGTGACTAATCCTTCCTGGAGGTGATTGAGAATGGCTAAGAGAGCGGGAAGGAAGAGGGTCCCCGTCTTCCTTCATCAGGACCCCCCCTATCCGACGTTACGGTGACTTAGTAGTATACTGAGTGACTATCACCGCGCAGCACACGTAGTGCGCCAAGCGGAGATGGATGAGTGAATCCGCCCGAAGGAGTTGACATCCCTGCCGCCTGGCGACCAAACTGGATTTGCATCTGTTCCTCCGGTATCTCCGAATAAGCCTTTCTTTGTGCCTCAGCCAGCGGTAGGGAGATGCTATGGCGAGGGATAAGTCACCGGTTCGAGCGGCTGTCAATCAACCTCATGGCACAATGGAATGGTTAGTTACAACATGGTTGTGCGAGGGCACTCTCCGTTATCTCGGGAGGGATTATCCACAGTGCCATCCGGAGGTAAAGACTCAATCTCGCTCGAACATAACGTATCCACCGTCGAGGTGTCCTGCTTAGGACACGAAACCGAACGGGAAGACGGATCTTTCTTCCGGCTCGTTATCCAGCGCTCGCTGAATACCGCACGCAGCACAAGAGAGATAAATTATCCTTGGGCAAGCATCCTGCCCTTGACAACCTCCCGCTCCGCGGAAATGACTGAATGCATCGGCTCGATCGGATTTGGAACGCTGGCGCCCGTGGCCACTTCTTTCATTGCTGGACGAGACGTTGCTCGCTAACCGTATCTATTACGAATCATGCAGCGATGATCGATTTGGCAGTTCGATGGAAACAACTCATTATTGTACGGGAATAGCGAACTCGAGTCGTGAAACTCACTGTACACAGGCCGGCTATTCTAGAATATGTCATAAGGAATGTGGATAGCACAGGCCTGGAAAGAAATGATGATACTTTTCGGGGCTTCGTTCACGTGCGTGATCCGGATTGAGCTATGGACCAGGTGGTTGGTTCTTTGTGCCCCATGATCCGCCACGCGGTTTCCGAGAGTATTCTACTAGGTACGTTGATGTACGATGATCCATCCCCGCTAGCAAAAGGGGGTAGTACTGCGCAAGGGACCAGTAGGCACAAGTGACTTTATGCTTTGTTGCTCCTGGGCTAACGAACACCAGCGGAAGGCCACTCCCGGTTGATATGTTTCGAACGATCCTATCCCATGGGATCGCCCTGGGGAGGCGGGGGACTCGGGAGGAAAGAGAAGTTTACCCGCTCCGCTGCTCCCCGAAGGGTTCTCGGTGAATCCGATATGAATCGCGCTTCAAACTCAAATGCCGGCAGACAACGATCTTTCCGGAGCCAAGAGGGACCCAAGCACCATCCAGGAAACAGCCCATTCGCACCACCGAGTGCGAGAAGGGGTATTAGAAGTATGGCACGTGGAGGAGTATGCGCCACCACTGGGCGTTGCACCAAGTATTCCGCGGAGAGGAAGGAATCTCGTATCGGAAAGCTTCATGAGGATTCAGGAGTGTATCCGTCAGGGTCCAGACCAATAATGATTTGGTATTGACGAGAGAAGGTGCTTGGTCATAGATGGCTGGAGCGGCTAAATAGGAGAACCACCACGACCATGGTTGTTGGGAGGTTATCCGGATCGACAAGCTTCTTTGATAACACGGATGACCGGCCAAGGAGAGACCGTTTTGCATTTGTGGGTTGGTCTGGTCTATTGCTTCCTCCCCGTGCCTATTTCCCTCCCGGCGGCCGGTTTACGGGTACAACCCCCGTCACCTCACGGTACACTCACGGATTGGCTAGTTCTTATCCGGAGGGTTGCAACTCCCTAACTGTCGCTGTATCCACCCCAGCCAACAGCCCAGCACATTCCCTGCCGTTGCTGTGGGGTCCCGAGGCGCAAGGGGATTTCACCCGCCGGTGCCAATTGGGTGGCCTACGGACCTTCGTCGCACCCCATGGTGCTTTTGGTTTGATGGGTCCTACGTTGCGCCAATTTGAACCCGCTCGATCTGTGCAATCGCGCCCGTATAACGCAATCGCGCTTTCCGCTCCCATCGCCGTTTCTGTTCCCGTATCCCCAACTCACCCGTTGGGCCAGTCCGGTCGGTTCTCCGCACCCAGCTCCGGTGTAGCAGCCATCTCCCGATCCATCCCCTCCCTCCAGGGCCTCCATAATTGGACCCTCAACCCGTTTCACACGATGGGAGTTGCTGGAGTACCGGGTGCTGCTCCCCTCTGTGCAACTCACGGCGCGACCGTGGAGAATACGTTGTTTGAGGATGGTGATGGCGCGAATACATTCCGCGCCTCCAATCCGACCCAATCCGAAGAGACTCATTCCATGGTTACTGCTAATCGCTTCCGGTCCCAAACATCCGGTGTTGCCCCCTCCAACAAACGTCGGTCACACTTCCTTATGTTATTCGTACCCGTCACCGGTTTACGGATGAGTGCTATTGGAGTAGTTGGTCCAGCCCCGAATCCGCGGGCGTATGACCCTGTCTCCCAAGAGGTGCGCGCAGCGGAGGATCCCGAGTTCGAAACTCCTTACACCAAGAATATTCTTTTGAATGAGGGTACTCGTGCTCGGATGGCAGCTCAGGATCAGCCTCATGAAAACCCCGTATTCCCCGAGGAGGTTCTGCCCCGTGGAAACGCTCTTCGATGGAACCTTGGCCCTGGGCGGGCGTGATCAAGAAACCACAGGTTTCGCTTGGTGGGCCGGTAACGCCCGACTCATCAACCTGTCCGGTAAATCACTCGGTGCCCACGTAGCTCACGCTGGATCAATCGTGTTTCGGGCCGGAGCAATGAATTCATTCGAGGTAGCTCATCTCATACCGGAGAAGCCTATGCACGAACAGGGGTTGATTTCATTACCCCACCTGGCTACTTTGGGCTGGGGAGTCGGACCCGGCGGAGAGGCCGTGGACGTTTCGCCGTATCTTGCGTCCGGAGTACTTCACTCAATATCCCCAGCGGTTCCGGGTTTTGGAGGTACTCATCATTCACCTATTGGACCCGACACTCCGGAGGAATCCTTTCCTCTCTTCGGTCACGCGCGGAGGGATAGGAACAAAATGACCACCATTCCAGGTATTCACCCGATCCTGCTGGGTATTGGTGCCCTTCTATTGGTGTCCAAAGCTCCGTATTCCGGAGGTGCATATGATACCTGGGCTCCCGGTGGTGGGGATGTAAGGGAAATTACGAATCTCACAGCGGGTCCAGGTGTTATATTCGGTCATTCGCCAAAATCGCCTTTCGGCGGAGAAGGGTGGATCGTTAGTGCAGACAATTCGGAAGATGCAACTGGAGGGCATTTACGGTTGGGTTCTATTCGTATACTCGGCGGAATATTTCACATCCTGACCAAACCATTCGCATGGGCTCGCCGCGCCTCCGTACGGCCCGGAGAAGCTTACTCGCCCCATAGCTTAGGGGCTCCTTCCGTCTCCGGCTTCACCGCTCGTCGCTCCGTCCGGTTCAACAATACAGTTCACCCCAGCGAATCTCATGGTCCCACTGGTCCAGAAGCCTCTCAAGCTCAAGCCTCCACCTTCCTGGCTAGGGACCAACGCCCTGGAGCCAACGCAGGTTCCGCTCAAGGGCCCACTGGTCTGGGCAAATACCCCATGCGCTCACCCACTGGAGAGATCATTTTCGGGGGGGAAACAATGCGCTCCCGGGACCCTCGCGCCCCATGGTTGGAACCTCTCAGAGGTCCCAATGGCTTGGATGTCAGCAAATTGAAGAGGGACATACAACCGCGGCAAGAACGGCGCTCGGCGGAATACATGACCCATGCCCCTTCGGGTTCCCCGAATTCCGTGGGTGGAGTAGCTACTGAGATCAATGCAGTAAACTACGTTTCTCCCCGAAGCCGGTCAGCCACCTCCCATTTTGCCTCGGGATTCTTCTTCTTCGTGGGTCATTCGCGGCATGCGGGAAGGGCCCGCGCGGCAGCTGCCGGATCCGAGAGAGGGATTGATCGTGATCCCGAACCCGTCCCTCCCATGACGCCCCTGAATTGAGCAACAAAGAAGAAAGGTATCGAGGGAGGATAGAATACGTAAGCTAGAACGCCAATTCTGGCTTCCGCGGGCTGCTTCGCCAGATCGGTATCGCGGGAGCCCTGCAGGGCCCTTCCTTCGTCTATCATCTATAGGGTGGCATCCGGGTGCGCATAAATTGACATGAAAGTCGTATTGACCGAACCCCATCCATGGAATAATCCTCCAGCAATCTTGTCCGATGATCGTGTGATGAAGATCCAATGAGCAGCAAGCAGTCGGCGTACCGGAAAACATCGGTCCTCGAGGCAGCCCACCGATCATCTCTCCTCATGAACAAGTCATTCCATCTAGTGCCCATGGGGGTTTGAGCTACCGGAATTGGATCGAGGGAAAGTTGATGAGCCTTAGGAACAACAAGTATGATGAACGAGCAATAACGACTTTTGTCTTTGATCATATCTGCTCTGCCGGATGACCACCTACTTATGACAATCCGGCGCTGCTAGAACCCCTTCCATTCGCTTGAAAGGAGAATCGTAACTACGACCGTTGCCCCTCAGTCGGCTGTGTTTGCATCAATCGCCATCCCATTCATCCCAGTTATTGGTGTACCAGCGGTGTTTGCCTCCCCCGATGGTTGGTCAAGTGGCAGCAAAAACGTCGTCTTATCGGGTGCCACCCCACGGATCGGCCCAGTGCTCTTGGTGGGTATCCTCAACTCCTCCGTATCTTGAAGCCCTCTCCGGGATGTCTATTCAAATGAGATCACACCGCGTCGAGGAGGTGGTCGCCTCGGGAGGGTTAGGGCGCGCGCAAAGCGGGTAGTGCACGGCTGATTCCCACCGGTTCGTTCCTCTCGTCTTGTCAATTAGGTGAGGGTGAGTAGGTGAGCAATTCGAAATCGATTTTCACGGAGCAAACACCCACCGGTCGACTGACTATCTTCTACTATCCAAACCAAAAAAGGTCAAAAAAGGCATAAGGTCGATCCACTTGCATCCAGGATGGTGAAAGAAGGGTGTAGGGGCTTGGCAGGAAAGTTTGTGACACTCCCTCCCCGCCAGGAATGAAGCGGGCGGATTGCCTTCTTCAAAGTTATGCCAAAGCAATATTAGTTCGACCAATTCCCTACGCGATACGAGATTGGTCGTCCCATAACGGTACTACGTTGACGAACTTCGCTTCACCGAACTAATCATAAAATGTTGATATCTCCTGTGACAGGCCGAACCTGGGTTGGCGGAGACCCCCGGGATAAGAGGGATTTGAACCACCCGTGGCCTCATCAAGGTTATGAGCCTTGCGAGCTACCAAGCTGCTCTAGCGGACCGTTTGATTCACGGAAGGAATATGCTAATACGAATCATTTCATTCTTGATCATTATACCCGCCCGGTACATGATTCACAGAATAATGAGTAATACTCGTCCTCAGGACTCACCCCGCGGATCGAGGTAGTTGGTAATTTCCAATCGTCGCATCTGGATCTGCTTGCTCCTTGCTAGATTTGACTAGTCCCCGGCAACACGCATGGTCTATCGAGGTACTACGCGCCTGGACCGAAATAGCGATCATTTCTCGGGGCTCCGACTGGTCTGGTAAAGAAGCGATGTAGACACTACACACAGCGCACCGGTAATTAAATAGAAAGATTGTGATTCTTTCTCAATCTCCCAGCGTCTCAAGACGAAGGAAGCTTTGTTGTTTATCTATCCCTGTAGAGATCGACGAGACGAATAGAATGGTACCTGCTTCCCAATCCTTTCGTAGCTTTCCCTTCTCCCTCCATCTGGGTAAGGAAGGTAACACCCCTCCTCACCACCGTAACAATGGTTGTTCGCTCGATGACAAGAGAAAATCTTATCCCGGAGCATGCCTGGATTCGGCATCACGAAACAACGGGATTCCATGCAAATTCATTCGTCATTATTGTATTCACTCAAACCGAGCGCTTATTCTCTTCTCGCCCGCCAACAACTACAACTGTTGTTCCTTCTTGGGTGTACACCAACCATTCATTATTCCACCGCCTTCTGACCAAGTCAAACAAATAGAACCAACCAGATTCATAGGTGACGGATTGTGCGGGTCGAGTACCCTTCTGGCACCCATTGGGCCCAATGGGTGGGCCACCTCGCTCGGGCTAATCGTCACAACTAGAAGAGCATAATGATCTCGCCGGGGACCTGGCCTAGCCAAACTTGCCCGACGTGGAAGGAATCGGAAAGGCTGCATAGGTAAATATATAACCTACAGAGAAGTGGGCTAATCCAACCAATCTTGCTTGTACGATGGAAAGAGCTACCGGCTTATCTCCCCAACGTACCAAATGAGCCAGGGGCGTCCGTTCATGAGCCCGTGCTAAAGTCTCTATGAGCTCTTGCCAGTATCCACGCCGGGGGATGAGAAACATAAATCCAGTAGCCCAAACGAGGTGTCCGAATGAAAACATCCATGCCCAGACGGATAGACTGTTCGTGCCGAAGGGATTGTATCCATTGAGAAGTTGCGAGGAATTGAGCCACGAGTAATCTCTCGACCATCCCATCAGGTAAGTAGAAGACTCATCAAGTTGAGCCACATTTCCTTGCCATAGCGTAATATGCTTCCAATGCCAGTGGAGCGTCACCCATCCAAGAGTATTCAACATCCAAAATACCGCCGGATAAAAGGCATCCCAGGCTGAGATATCACAAGTCCCACCCCGTCCGGGACCATCGCAAGGGAAACCGTAACCAAATTCTTTCTTGTCCGGCATCAGCTTGGAGCCGCGTGCATCCAAAGCACCTTTGATGAGGATCAACGTGGTTGTGTGCAAGCCTGAAGCGATGGCGTGATGAACCGGAAAGTCCCCGGGACCTATGGTTAAGAAGAGTGAATTACTATTATTATCGATGGCATCCAACCGACCAGGCAACCATATGCTTCGGCCAGCACTAAACGCAGGGTCGTTTGGTGAAGAGAGGAGTACGTCAAAACCATATGAGGCTTTTCCATGGGCCGATTGGATCCACTGGGCGAATACGGGTTCAATCAATATCTGTTTTTCCGGGGTGCCGAAAGCGAGCATAACATCGTTGTGAACGTAGAGTCCCAAGGTATGGAAACCCAGGAATAAACTAGCCCAGCTCAAGTGAGATATAATAGCTTCTTTGTGTTCCAACACTCTTGCCAATACATTACCCCTCCCGCGTTCCGGGCTGTAATCCCTAGTCAAAAAGATGGCTCCGTGGGCAAACGCGCCCGTCATGATGAACCCAGCTATATACTGATGATGAGTATATAACGCAGCTTGAGTAGTGAAGTCTTGCGCTATGAACGCATAGGCGGGTAGAGAATACATGTGCTGAGCCACCAGGGAGGTAACGACTCCCAGGGAAGCTAAAGCAAGACCCGATTGAAAGTGGAGAGAATTATTGATCGTGTCATAAAGTCCTTGATGACCACGCCCGAGCCGTCCCCCTGGGGGAATATGTGCCTCCAGGGCCCCCCCAATGCTGTGTCCAATCCCGAAGTTAGTTCTATACGTGTGACCAGCAATTATAGAAACAACTGCAATGGCTAAGTGATGATGGGCGATATCGGTCAGCCATGGACTCTGGGTCTGTGGATGGAATCCCCCAGTAAAAGTGGGAATAGCGGTGCCTGCCCCCTGAGAAGTATTGAATAAGTGGCTACTGGAATCAACATCTCGAGCATAGACACCCCACTGACCGGCAAAAAGAGGCCCTAGGCCTAGCGGGTGCGGTGACGCGCTTAGCAAATTGCCCCACCTGACGTGTCCACCTCTCGATTCGGGAATGGCTACGTGAACCAAATGCCCTGCCCGAGCCAAAGAGCTTACTCCGGAGAGTCCTGACAAGTGATGATTAAGACGAGATTCAGCGTTCTTGAACCACGATATACTTGGAGCCCACTTAGGCTCCAGATGCAGCCAACCCGCCACCAGAAAGAGAGTGGACACGATGAGCAGAGAAAAAGCTCCAGTATAAAGATCTTGATCGGTACGCATACCGATTGTGTACCACCGTTGGTAGACACCGGGATAAGCAATATTAACCGGGCCCAGGCCTCCACCCCGAGCGAACGCTTCCACAGCTGGTTGCCCGAAATGGGGGTCCCATATCGCATGGGCAATAGGTCTCACATGCAAGGGATCCTTAATCCGTGCCTCGGAATTACCCTGCCAAGCCACGTGGAATAAGTTGCCCGAAGTCCACAGGAAGATTATTGCCAACTGGCCGAGGTGGGAAGCAAAAATTGTCTGGTAGAGACGCTCCTCAGTCATGCCATCATGACTCTCGAAGTCATGCGCGGTAGCGATACCGAACCAGATACGACGAGTGGTTGGGTCCTGGGACAAGCCCCGGCTGGATTTTGGGGATCTTAATGCCATAATGCTTTTCAGATCCTCCTGGCCGTTATCCCACCGCAATGATTCTTGCCAGGAAGAATGCCCATGTCGTGGCAATCCCACCCAGAAGGTAATGGGCCACCCCAACGGCGCGGCCTTGTACAATGCTCAAAGCTCTAGGCTGGATAGCGGGAGCTACTCTCGATTTGTTGTGCGCCCGAACGACAGATTCAATGAGTTCCTGCCAATATCCACGACCGCTGAGTGGAAACATCAGACTAAAAGCCCAAACGAAATGAGCACCCAAGAATAATAGACCGTATGCGGATAACGAGGAGCCGTAAGATTGAATGACTTGAGAAGCCTGTGCCCATAGGAAGTCGCGGAGCCATCCATTGATGGTAATCGAACTTTGCGCAGAGTTCCCACCGGTTATGTGAGTCACTATTCCCTGGTCATTGACGCTACCCCAAACATCGGATTGCATTTTCCAGCTGAGGTGAAAGATTACCACCGAGATCGAATTGTGCATCCAGAATAGGCCTAAAAAAACATGATCCCAAGCAGATACTTGACATGTTCCTCCCCTTCCGGGGCCGTCGCAAGGAAGACGAGAACCGAGATTAGCTTTATCCGGCACTAATCGGGAGCTGCGAGCAAACGGAACACCCTTCAGTGGGATCAATACAGTTGCATGAATAGTAAATGCATGAATGTGATGTACCGAAAAGTCTGCGGTTCCCAACGGAATCGCTGACAAGACCACCTTGCCGCCCATTGCTAATACGCCGCCCCAGGCCAAACTGGTGGTGTTTGCAGCTGCTGGGGCTGTCAAGACAGGTGCTGAGGCATGAGCGTTCTGTACCCGCTGGGCAAATGTGGGTTGTAGTCGCATAGCAGTATCCGGAAACATATCTTGAGGACGCCCCAAAGCACTCATCGTATCGTTGTGGATATACGAACCGAAGCTATGGAAACCCAAGAAAATACATGCCCAGTTCAGGTGTGATATTATTGCATCGCGGTGTCGCAAAACACGGTCTAATAAATTGTTGCATTGAGTGGTTGGATCATAGTCCCTCACCATAAATATGGCTGCGTGCGCGGCAGCTCCGACTGTGGGAAATCCACCGATCCACATGTGGTGCGTAAACGGAGAGGGTTGGGTACCATGATCGGTGGCCAGATACGGATGAGGGGGCGTAGAATACATATGGTGAGCTACCGAAATTGTAGGGGAGCCCAGCATAGCTAGATTGAGAGCTGATTGAGCGTGCCGTGAGGTGGTTAGAATTCCATAAAGGCCCTTGTGACCTTCCCCCGTGAACGGGCCTTTATGGGCCTCTGGAACCTCTTTTGGGCTGTGGCCTATGCCCCGATTAGTCCTATAGACATGACCAGCTATTGAAAAGGCGACTGCAATGGCTAAATGATGATGGGCGGTATCAGTCAGCCACAAGCCTCCGGTGACCGGGTCTAGCCCCCCGCGAGAAGTTGAAAAATCCGAATGTTCTGACCAATTCAAAGTGAAGAATGGGGTTAGCCCTTTGGCGAAACCCGGATAAAGTTGGGCCAAAGGATGGCGATCCAAAATAAGTTCGTGAGGTGGAGGAATTTCTTTAGCGTCCACTCCAGTACCCGAAAGCTGGTTTATAGGTGGAGAAACGTGCACTTGGTGCCCCGCCCAGGGAAGGGAACCCAGTCCCAGTAGCCCCGCCAGATGGTGATTCAACATGGATTCCACACTTTGGAACCAAGCCAGTTGGGGGGCTGCTCTGTGGTAGTGAAACCAACCAGCGAAAGGCATTGGCGCTGCAAAGATTAATCCACCGATCGCTGTGGAGTACGGTTGTAATTCGCTGGTTATCCCAGAAGCCCGCCGAATCTGAAAGAATCCAGAGGTTATTTGTATTCCCTGGAAACCCCCGCCTACATCTCCGTTCGAAACCTCCTGACCCACTATTGGCCAGACGACCTGGGCACTGGGCTTAATGTGGATTGGATCACTCAGCCATGCCTCGTAATTCGGGAAACGGGCCCCGTGAAGGTACATACCACTCAACCGGACGGAAATGATGGCTGGTTGACCAAAGTGAGCACTAGGGGCTTTTCGAGGAATATCCTCCAAATCATTGGTATGGCTGTCAAAATCATGAACATCGGCGTGTGGGTCCCGGATCCAGGTAGTGGTATTAGGGCCTTTAGCCAAGGTCCGCGAGAAGTGACCGGGTTTAGACCATTCCTCAGAGGAGGTATTCACTGGATCCGTTCCCACTGCAATTCCGATTCCTGGTTCCGCTGGGCGGATAGTCGTCGAGGTTCTCCCCTTTCCGGATAAAGCACAGACAGGGCAAACCCGCCGATAGTGATTAGTAAACTCCCGGGAGCTTCGGAATGTCATTTCGACCCAAACCAACTAGATCCTCCACTCGTTCGTCCGAGACCGGAGCAGCTACGATGCGGGAGCTCGGGCGGGTGCTCGAACTCATTATGGCATGCCACTGGGGCGCCCAAGGGACAGCCCCTTCTTTGACGCTCATAATCGCAATATTCGTGCATTCCCGAATAACCCCGGAACGGAATAAGATCGTATTCATCCAACCGATTCCGATAAGTCGCCATAAGTAGTCGTATCGATTCACTTGAAGATTCATGAGATAGATGTCAGTCCCTCCCCCGCTAGCCTTCTTAGACACCCCTCTGTCATCCATGCCTCGGTACTACATGACCCGCAGGCGATGAGGCGCACATGATCATGTTGCCACACCATCGAATCATGGACGTCACAATTACCCGTATGTGGTGACGGTGAGTCAATATGGGGTCTCATGCACCCCTTTCCTTTTTTTATCCTCCACCTTAGGATTACTTACTCACTGTATCCAGCGTAGAGAGAATCAAATTGGTTCGTGAACGCCTACAATCATATGTTTTTTGTGACGGACGAAGAGAAGGTTCGCGAACAGTCCGTCCCTGGGCGGTTTCTTCGCGCAGCGGAAGGGCAAAACGATCATTATCACCATCACTTACCTCGTCCCCGATGCCACCCACCTCTCCGGCAGAAGCGGTGGGGTTAATACGCATCATGCCATTAATCTCCGACACGTCCCGTCACTTTCGACCGATTCTGCGCTTCGGTGTAATTGTTCGGAGCGGGTGGTACGGCCTGTTTCCGATGATCAGCAGCTCTATCGGACCGAGCTTCAGGAGTCTCAAGATCTCCTTGGCGGATGGCTCGTTCCCCTCGGGCGGAATAGGTGTCTCCGGAGAGGTAACCTTCCCACGGGACCGTGCTTGAGAGTTTCCCGCCTCATACGACTCCACCAACTCCCCGTGCCGGTTCTTCCGGAGAAGGGGTGTCGCACGCTGTAAACACGAGTAGTGAGTCAATAACTGTCACTACCGAAACCAAATTGTGTGGCGGCGATAACCTTCCTTCAACAATCTATTCCCTTCCGCGGATTCGGGGCTGGACCAGGAAGAATGGGAATAATCGAGTGAGGGTTGACGGGATCGGTTTCCGGTTGCACCTTGGGCGGGGAACCAGATCTTACCCTCCCTCCCACCGGTAGCGACGGGAAAGGGAACGAGAATCAATCGGCAGCGTCAATATCATTTATTTGACTCGATACATACCATTCCCAAACGGTAACTATCCTACTTCAAATACGTATGCCCTGGGAAATGGAATACGAGGTTTTCGGTCTTCCTTCCCCCTCTAGCGTCGTATCCCACTCCATTTCTTTGGGATTCGATGCTGCACCGCTGCCCGACGGACTTTCGGATCAACCTAACCACGTTACGCGAGTCGATTCTCTCACTTCCGGGAGCGGGTTATCTCGTCTCGGCCCGGCTTTCAGTGATCGATCCTAGCGGCGACCTACCAATCAAGATGAATTGATTCGTGTTATCCGTGGATCACGTGATATAGGCTTCCGATCCCCTCCGACAGGCTTTCGAGAGGGGTGCCCCTCCACTAATAGCAACCATTACTGAATGGTGGATGCGTGGAGACCCTTCGTCCGGTGATTATGAACCGATGGATCGTACAGTCTAGATGGTCGCACATGGTGACGGATCGCGGCCGTATTATTGGGAGCCTGTGGCGGAGATGGATTTCGTCCCAACGCCTGAGAGTGATGGTCCGGAGCCCTGGCGTGTTCTCCACTACTCGCACGAACAGGACCTATGTTATGTGGTATGTGACTTCGATCATGAGGATCGGTCTCCGGGCGCGCGGCTTCATAATGATTCCGTGAGGCTTCCGCATATTCCCCCACGGACTGAGCCGGCATTCGTTACGGTTGTTCGTATCTCCCTCCGAGGAGTGACAAAACCCCGTTCCAGAACCGTACGTGGAGTTTCCACCTCATGCGGCTCCTCTTGCATCGCAGCACATAACAGTAGTCATACACAGTGATGTGCTCCCTCCATGTAACCAGGGATCATCCCCGGCATCACGGCTCGACGGCAGGGGCTGCTGTCCCCGCGAAGATCCTCGGCCATCCTTCCAGCAAGGGGGTCGGGGTCTCTATGGATAAAGTATCTATCGCATTGCCGGTCAATCACGCGAACCCTAGCAATTATTCCTTTGTCCCCAGCGCCCCGGAGTACTGCGTAGGGTTCACCACGTCGACAATCTCCGATGGTTGTACGGGTATCCAAAGTACGAGCGAGATGGAGGCTTGTTGTCCCGACCGTACATTCGTTATTGGCTCATCCATCAAGAATTCATACGAACAACTGTCGCGAACACGAAGCCTTTGTACTGTCGATTCCCAGCGTGTGGTGTTCTCTGCCCTCCGCGCGTGCCCGTGGTAGTAGAGGACCCTACCCACGGCTCTCTATCCCTTGCTTCACATCGTGATCCAGAAGACAGGAAGGATCGGGGATGTCTAGGGCAGCATTGACCGAGGATACACGATGGAGGGATTTGTTTCACCCGAATAGAATGATCGAACTCACCTTCACCAAGCGTGGGTCCCATGCAATCGGGTATCTATCTCTCTTGCTACGCATCATCAGGATCGATAATCAGATCACACCATCCCTGTGATGGGTGGATGCTTCCTTTTCTCTCCCAGTAACCGGAACTGTTCGCGATGGGACGTCCGCTACAACGGTAAGAGTATCATCAACGAGATTATCGTTTCTCCGGGATCCGGGCGTGGTAAGCTATAATCTCCCCGAGAGAATAATAGAATAGATCCGTAACCCCCATCGACGATCGATAGGAAGGAGACAGGAAGGGGGAAGGGTATGATTGCTGGAATGGGTCCGACAGGCAAATATTCGATGCAGCGGAGCGTGAATACATTGTGCCCTAGAGTAGAGGGAGCAACGATTTTGATACATTCCAATTGCATGTTGACTCGAGGTGGTGAGTAAGCCGCCCTCGAAAACGAAGAAATAGAAATAGTTTAAAGGTGCGGACTAACTACCCTGACCGTCCTGCAAGAATCAGCAGTACCGAAGAGGGCAGATTTGGCTTGTTTGTCGAAGAACTAGTGACGTGATTACGGCTAACGGAGGAGCAACAAACGTGCGTGTTCTACTGGATGTCTTCTCGCCTGTCGAGTGGCCTCTCCCCTCTGAGGGCGGCCCGCCGGATCCGCCGTATCTATCTGTCCACCACCCCTCAAGAAAGATGGTTCGACGGCATCCTACATGCGCGTAGCATCTATTAGTTTAGTATAGTAGTCGGTCGATATTCCGCCCGCAATAATCACGTCCGTCTCCTACTCATCGCCGTTTGCTTGCCTCTCACGAGAGATAGGCCGCCGGAAGAACATCCCATCCCCCCGGAATCACTGCGGTGGAAGGTACTCCCTCCTCGCTCGTACAACTACTGCTCCGGTGGTCATCAATAATTCACCCGTGCTGCTTCTTCGACGGACGCGTAAGTAATGTGTTGGACGAACGAGGAAGGAGCGTAAGGTAAGATGGGTATCGCGACACAATACCCAATCAATGATCGCAGCGATGATGAATTACTCGGGGGAAGGAAGTAGATAGAGTATATATGATTCATGAGAATATCTCGCGCCGAGCAAGCACGTGTGTATATCCGATTTGTTAGGCTCGACGAGGATGATATTCTACGACTAGCGATTCGTTTGTATTCGGATCAATCCATTTACGATCCACCGGTCGAAGGTCTGCTAATCCCGCATGTGGGTAGAGAGTTGAATGATCTTGCTCCCCAATTCGATTGGAGTTGTTGCCCACGCGGCACCCCGATTGCCTAGCAGCAATAGCATCCGCTGGTTTGCGACGGTAGCTCGGTACACTTATCGCACGATCATTGGCCGGAGCACGCTCGTGAGTAACTGACTGTCTCGCCCCAGGAGTGGTAGAAGCCGCACCTAATCGAGGAATGATATTGTCCGAACGCGTTTCGGGTGATTGTAATGATACTTGGCCCGTCGAGCCCTTTGCCCTCTTGGCGATACGAACGTATCGAAGTGATTGCTGTTCGGTCGGTCCATGATGGAGACGCGACCGCTGCTTCTCCTCCGAACGAATACGATACTGAGGGGCTTTCGTAGTGGGAGTGGATTGGTTCGCATAACCAGGCTTTCTACCACTGGCGGGCCTCTTACGGGTTGGTCCAGGTGACCTTCCTGGTCGACGTACTATTTTGGCGCGAGGTCCTCTGTGACGGGACGTAGAAACTCCTTCGTTTCGAACTATGTATGCGGGATTCCGTAAGGGCTAGCACCATCCTCATGCTGCGAAACAAATGTCTGATGAGCCGGTTGGTGGACATTTCTACCGGAGTCCGTGAATAATGGGATGAGATGCGTCTACAATACAAATAGTTGTTTTTGTGTTGTTCTTACCAGTCATGGCAGTCCTTCTTGCAATTTTATCACATTATTCCCCAACAATCATTTCCAAACTAGAATGACGAATCAATTATATCCGTAACCCACCGGAGCCATGGGGGTTTGGTTTGCAATAGCTACCTACCTCTACGGGGGATAGGACCGTTATGAGTCGAACTTATGACCGCTCCGCTGCCTCGCGGTTTGGTGTTCGTGTTGATCAACCAACCAACCAACAAATCGTTGTTCGTGCGGTACATGATTCATCCCCGAATCACCTTGCTCTACACATGTGCTTGCTTCTCCTCTTGCCCCGGACAAGATTCCTCGCCATCCGCGTCAATCAATGTCGGTTGCTGCGAGTTACCTACCGTGATTCACGGGACCGAGCCCTCGCGATTGCGTTCCGCAAAGAAAAAAGTAGTGGGAAACCCCGTATGGGGAGCGCTCAAGCACCATCCTATCAATGTAATGTTTTGAAACAAATCTCGTTAGTTACTCTCTATCGCGAGGGAAGGAAGGAAGGAATCCGCTCTCTCCCTATGATCCCTCCCCGCTTCATACCTTCCTTTCTTGGAGGCGAACGACGGGGATTGCTACCGTCACCTTCTTGCCGTACAATAAGAGGGGTAAGCTGGATGTGCACGAAGTAGTTGTCAACCGGGGTTCGTTCCATCGAACCTTGGGTGGGGGGAGCCTTGTGCTTGTGAATGTACTTACTCGTCCGGTCATGCGTGGAATAAATATGGGAGAGGCTCTCTTAGGTTCGAGCGGAAGAAAAGAACAACTACTACTCCTTCGGAGCCTAACCGGATCGGGAATCACTTACTGAGCTCAATGAGATCAGATCGACTCTCCGGGAGCATGGTTGGTTCCTCAGTGGCTCAGTGGTAGAGCGGTCGGCTGTTAACCGATCGGTCGTAGGTTCGAATCCTACCTGAGGAGATCCGAGATCATTTGCGGGAGCTCATGATCCGGGCTGGAGCAAGTGAAACGTCTGGCGGGCGCCAGTTGTCATCCGCCACCTAGAATAAGACTACTTACTCCGCGGGGGCGGAACGAGAGCAACGGGATTTAGCTCCCCCCGGTCAGTTGGGAATCATTCGGACATGGATTGCAAGTTGGTTCCATTGTCGCGCGAGACTGCTGGAGGCCTTAACCGGCAGCGTCAAGGCGGAGACGATCATTCGATTTGGGGCGTGATGATATTGATTCCGATGTATGGTATGCATCAACCAACTATAGTCGCTTGACGCATAACGCCCTCATCCTCCCCGGATTTTCGTGTTCACCCCGCCACATAGTCGGAGGGAAGGAAGGGTTATGAGGATTCGTCCACCTCCAAGGTGGAGGGAGGATCAAATAAGAATGCCACATCCCGGAACCGGAATAAATATGGGATTGATTGGCCGCCATACCCATATATGGTGACGATCGACTGACGGCGCATGTAGCTCGCACGCAATGTTGTGAGTTCTCGCGCTGTACCACGAATCTTGTTGCATACTGTCGTCCTAGGGGAGTCAGTCCCTCACATCATGACGTTGTACTTGATCATACGCCAAATAACAAATATCCTACTACCCCACCTCAATGAATAATGTTCTTCCGTGTACACTGTGTATTTGATTCCGAGGAAGTCGAGGTGGTCACGCCCATCTGATCCGGCTATTTGCCCTAGCCCCTTCCTGTCCCTGGTGGGCATTCACCTTCCTGCAGCACCAGCTGACGACTGTCTTCACCATTCGGGGCTGATTGTCGCCGCTCAGCCATAAAGAAGGCTGGGATCGTTCGTTGATTTGATAACGAGCATTCATCCCTCGCGTTCCGAATTCGTGATGGCCATTATTCCTCCCCCGAAACGATCAGTTTAGGCACGACTGTGCGGGTGATGAGCGGGGCTCGCGGCCAAATCGCGCTACAATTGTTGGAGTCTTTAGTGAGTCTCACCTTTGATGAGTCGAATATCGCTTGGTGGTTCGAAACGGGAAGACAGGGAATCGGGAAATAAATGTCGGATAGATATTATTCCCATTGTATTGTTATGACCATTCTCCTTCCTCTCCAACAATATCCATTTCTGATGCACACGAACCCTATCTATTCATCGTACTCCCTATCGGGATCCGTATTGATCTTTGTTGCCGCTCGATTGTGGAATCAATCCACGAACAGTCAGTATTATGAGATGAGGTCATCCTGGCTACGTACGAATGGTTTCGTGAAACGTGGGGCATCCTTTCCCTCCCGTTTCCTGACAAGGGTTTATTGATTCATGGAATGTGAAGAACATTTCGCATGGATATTACTACTAGTCTAAGTAAGCAGTGAGTGGTCGACCACTACTTACAGAAGATTGACGACTCGTGTATGGTCATATGAGCATAAGCAATCTAGCGGATTATTCTATTGATGATACCGTATGCACAAGGAACTGATGCCTATTCCCGCTACATGTCTGACGTGGCGCGACCCGTAGAAGATGAATGGGTAGGATGAACGTGTTTGTTGTGTATCGGAGTGACCTTAAAGCAAGGAACGGCGCATGAAGGATAGATTGGGATTATTGGTATACGCCCGACGGGAAGATGATACCAAACCTGACGACGTACTTTGTCAGCGGCTTGTAACCTGTAGTAAGGTGGCAGGCATGGCTTTTTTTGCTTTGCACGCGCTCCCACGATCATCCATCGTTGCTGGCGCGATCAACCAAGAGAGCTAGGTGGTAGCTCGATGGGTTCACCCTTGCGTCGGATTCGAACCCCCCGTGGTTCGTACTATGCCACGTGCTCTGATCCCCTGAGCTACAGGCCATTCTCATGAACCGAGATGGGTGATGAACAACGATCCGGTCGCCTCATACGTGCTGCTTGCTCTTCCGGGTTGCGAGGGATCCATGTCGATATCAATCAGATATGTCTTGAAACACGAGACTGCAGGGTACCTCAGAGTGGCCGTATCATC